TTTAGCTAGCACGATGCTTGCTTATATGTAGTGGGCGCAATAAAAAAAATAAAGAACTTTATTTTTTTTTACCGAACCCACAAATTTATTTATTTTTTTATCTCTAATACTTCTAAAATTCATCGGATTATTATGATTCGAACATAACTAGTCTTCGTCCCAAACGAAGTGCCTACCCAAGCCGGCCCTAATCCGTAAAAAAACAAGAGTACTTGGACTTGAACCAAGAATTTGAAGGTTGAAGCTTCCTATTTTGCCAATTAAACTACACTCTTCAGAGAATATCCGATTTGAACGGATGCGGCTAGAATATAACCTAATAAGACTCAAGCTTACCGCCTTAAACCACTCGGCCAATTCTCTTTAATTCCTCAGCGAATCGAACGCTGATATCATTCTTATCAAAAATGCACTCTACCGTTTAAGTTAAGGAATCTTATAGGGTATAATCAGCCAACTCGCTCAGCTGGCGTTCCTCTTAAGTGAGAGGAACTTTCTTCCTCTCACCCTCGGATTAGTGGCGCAAGCTCTGCTGCTCCTCTAACCCTTAATACTGAAAAATGAAGGATTTGAACCTTCAACTTATTGTGTGTAAAACAATCGCTCTACCATTGAACTAATTTTTCTTTATCCGTTTCCTGCTATTAGCTTGCTAGAGGGTATTGCCTATTCCCTCCGGGATAAAAAAAAATATATTTTTTTTTTATCCCATCCTTCGGAGGGAATAGGCAATACCGAAAGCGGATGAATTTTTTACTAGGGCTAGCTTCGCTAGAACGAAGTCCATCGCTGATTTCTGATCCCGTAGGGATATGCAGTATTTTAGTAATTTTTTTCTGTATGCTTCGCACAGAAGCACAGAAAAAATACTGCTATGAAATACTACTTATTCCCTAACGAAGTGTACTGATTTCTGATCCCGCCGAAGGGGGGATATGAAATATGCAAGCTCTAATTTCGAAGAAATAGGGAGAGACTTCGTCTACAGCAGGCTCTAATTCCCTACCCCCGTAGGGGGTCAGGGAATAGAGCTTGCTATGAAATACTTAATCTTTTATTAAGTCGGCGTAGACGAAGTATCGCCTAATCCGGAGGATAGTAATTTTGTGCAATGCTGCTTGGCAGGGGTCGGAGCTTGCTGATTCCTTAGCTCGCTGAGACTTCGTCTAACCAAAGGGATATGGAATACTACTGAATCGCCTTCTCGTTTTTAATAGTAATTATTATAGCACCAGTCATCGCTAATAATAATATAAAACTAGCCATAAATATTCACATATTGTGACTTGTATATAATATATGCCCTATAGTTGCTGTATGCCCTGTTTCAGCCATATTATTATCTCAACTATTACTTGATACAAACATAATATTCGCATTTGTAATGTCTATGTTTTTATTAATATAATTTAAAATATCGCTAAATTTATTTCAAGGTAAATAATATAGTATAGTATTTAATTTACTACTGTAATTATTTAATATCGCCATGTAATAAGGTAGTATTTGGAATATAGTAAAATTTGCCAGGATTGTAATAAATAAACCTAAAGATACACTATTTCTATTATTACTTTGTAATTCACTTGTTCTTATATTTATTAACATTAATATAAATAAAAATAATATTGAAACTGCCCCAATATAAACAATTAAATAAGATAAACCTATAAATGTAAGACCTATTAATATTAAATATACTGATATATTTGCAAATAAACCTATTAGAAATATTACTGAAACAATAGGGTTTTTATTAATTATTATTAAAATACCACATAATAAAGCTGTTATGCTAATTATATCTAAGGATCCTGTTAAATATCCATTCGAGAAAATCTCAGGTGTAGCTAGAAGTTGATAATACATTGTATTTTTTATACTTATATTAACCTAATATTTAGGATAGCAATAAAATTATATCTTGCTAGTGCTAATCCTGGAGCTTGCTCCTGCGTAGACGAAGTCTCGAGCAGTAAAAAAAAAAATAAGGAAGCGGCGAAGCCTATCCCTTTATTTTTTTTTTCTGGTAGACGAAGTCTCGAGCTTGCTGATGAGTAGTCCAGAAGAATATTTTATCAAATTTATCTATATAAAATAGATTACCGCCTTAATTAAGACTTAAACTTATCGGCTGTAAATATGTGGGAGAGCCTCTCCCTAGCGAAGCTAGCCTCCTTGGATAGACGAAGTCTCAGCAGCAGTAAAAAAAAAGACATTTTTTTTCTAGTAGCTTATCCTTAGCCTGCTGAGACTTCGTCTATCCCAACGAAGTGGGGGGCATTCTTCTGGATAGTCCCTCCAGTATAATAAATTAAGAACCTCAATAATACATAGATACGTATAAGAAAAGTCAAACTACATCAACGAAATGTCAGTAGAATATTCCAGCTTCATAACCAAGATGATGATGGTCTGTTAAATGGTATGAATATATTCTTCATAAAGCCACTGATAAGAATATTGTACCTATAATGACGTGTACAAATAAAAAATATTAGCAATAATTCTCATTATTGTTTAGACTATATCATTTGTATAATATGTAATATAATATACAACAAAATTTGCAAGATAGAAAATCTACCTTTTTAGTCGTTGTGCTGCGCAAGCTAAAGCTACTCAACTATTAGAAATTATTTTGAGCTTGCTGATGAGTAGTCCAGAAGCTCTATCTGGATTTTTTAAAGAAGAATAACAATTAATGTTGTTAGATTTGTAACTAAAGCCATGTTTTTACATAGCTAATTCTAAGATCTTGGGGGAATCGAACCCCCTTATACCATTAAATCTTTATATATATAACTTATGTCGAGCTTGCTGTATTTCTTCGAAATTAGAAGTGTAATAAATTATATATATTTTTTTATTAAATTAATATCTATAGATTAAAACTAACTTCCTCAGTAATACATTGTTACGTATAGGAATAGTCAAACTACATCTACAAAATGTCAATATAATATTCCAGCTTCATAACCAAGATGATGATGGTCTGTTAAATGGTATGAATATATTCTTCATAAAGCCACTGATAAGAATATTGTACCTATAATAACGTGGAAGCCATGGAACCCAGTACCGAAGAAGAAACATGTACCAAATACACCGTCACTAATAGTAAATGAAGAAACGCTATATTCTACCCCTTGAAAGAAAGTGAATATTAAAGCTAATAGAACTGTAAAGATAGAACCATATAAAGCTCCTTTTCTTTCTCCTTTTATTAATGAGTGGTGCGCATAAGTAATAGTTGCTCCACTAGATAATAAAATTACTGTATTAAGTAATGGTAATTCAAACGGGTTTACAGGTTCTATACCCATAGGTGGTCATTGAGCTCCTAATTCTACAGTAGGTGTTAATGCACTCATTTTTTATTTATTTGTATACTTATGCTACATAGTAACATAAGTATACTTATATGGATTTAAATTTTATACACCTTTATTTAATACTGCTTTTCTTTGTTTATTCATTCTACCTTTTATTTTCTTTATTTCATCTAACCCTTCTCTAGTTAAATGAGCTTTATTACCTATAAGAAGTGCCGCCTTTTTAAAATCTTCATAATTTAAAGATTTGGCTCCCCCATGGCGCAATTTAAACTTTTCAAATATTGGAATTATTTTATCCCTAACATCTGTAAACTTTTCAACTATAAACTCACCACAGTCTGGTTTAACTATGTATCTACCACAATTCAAAGTTTGTATTAAACTTTCCAAAAGTTCTTTATCTCTACTATGTTGAGTTAAAATAAACCTTAATCAGGCAGTTTCACCTAGTTTAGACGCTGGTGATTTCTTTAATGCTATGAAGAAACATCCTTCAGCATCAGTAAAACCAGCTAATCAGTGTAAATCTTGCATATCTCTACTTGGGACTTCTGATCTCAAAGCTGGTTTTAAATTTGGAAAGGCTAAATTTAAAGAGTCAGATAATTCACCATTATTTAGTGTAGATTTAATGGATACTATCCTGTTTAAACCTTCTAAAGTAAGATGTTTACCTTGTTTCATTAAATTTATAACTTCTTTAAAGAAGATATAATCAGAATGTTTACGAGTTAGTAAAGGGTAGTTATCAAAATGATAAATAATAGTATTTAAATCATCTAGACCTGATACTCTGTATTGAACAGATTCTGCTCCCAACTTAGTAACTTTACCTACCCCAAAGAATAATCTTATTTGTTCCAACAGAGCGAGATCTTTTTCATGAAGACCTATTTGAAACGTAGCTTTTACTCTGTAACCAGTTTTAAATTTTACGTCTTGATTAATCCCTACAAAAAAACATCCTTCTCCATCAGTAAACCCTGTTACATAATTAGGATTTAATGTTAAAGGTGAAGTATTAAATGCCGATTCCCTAATTCCCTGTGGGAATTGGGAATAGGTATTGGTAGAAAATAAAGATTTTTGAATGATATTCGTGCTACTAGCACATAGAATATTTTTTGTATATCTACTACGTACTCTATGAGTAGTAGTAGATATAACAGTATTAACATCTTTTTGTTGATGTATAAAAACCAAGTTTCCCTGGCTCTCAGAGCACACCTTACAATATTTAGAAAATATTGAAGAACCGTCTGCTCGTTGCTCTTTTACAGATATAAAACTATCTGATTTAGATCCGCGATAGCCCATTCATTGGCTTAAGCCAATAATCTCTAATGATGTTACTATACCCTCAGTCCTTAATGAGGCCACTATAAGTCTTTCGACAGATAGCTTAGTTATTAGAGCTTTAGGGTTTCCCCGGAGTTTGGTTCTTATCCACAATGCATTTTGTCTATGGAAGAATGCTCAAAAGATAGCTACAAAAAATAAACCTTCAGATACTATAAATAGTATTACTCCTAGATTTAATCCTTTTTGCACTGATAATGTATGATTTCCTAAATATGTCGATAGATATTATAAATATATTTCTATATTTTTTGGACTATACCTTAATTAATGGGTTAGTATTCCTAAAAGGAGAGCTTGCTGTAGTCCCCTAACGAAGTGTACTCTCCGCCGACGACGGAGTGGTGGGTCCGCCTGGACATATCCCAGGCGGACCCACTTCTAATTTCTGATCCCGTAAGGGATATGAAATACTAATTTCTGATCCCGTAAGGGATATGAAATACATATTTATTCGAAATTAGAAGTCTCGGGTACGCAGGCTAAGGAGAAGTCTCTCCCTTAAGCCCCGTAGGGGGTAGGGAATACTAACGCATTAATTTTTAATGTCTAGTCTCTGAAGACCCTAAAAGATATTTATCCGTCTTTTAGTTTCCTGCTGATTAGCCTAATTTTAGGATTTTCCAGCAATTTGTTAAATTTAAAGAGAGCACATATACATTAAATTATTATTATTAAGGCTAGACGAAGTCTAGAGCTCTATTTAACCAATAGATTTTTTATTTTCAATCTACCTTCTTCAGTAAGATGTTGTTTAAGTATTATCATATTATATACTATTTCTCACTTTTTAAAATCAGTAAGTTTATCTCCTATTAAAGGAAATTTATTAAAATAATCTATAAGAAAACTTACATTTTTTATAGATTGTATACTAACTGATAATACTTCCGAATTGGTATTATTTTTATATGTTTTTAAATTAGCATTAAGAAATAAAGCTAAATTTTCCATAAAAGGTTTCATCGAGGTTGATGTAGCTTTATCATATAAACGTTGATCTAATCTAAATTTCAAAGAAATATTTTCACTTACAGATCTTTTACGGGTTTCAGATTTAGGTTTACGTATTTTCGTCGATATCCCTGCGGGATTAGGAGCCGCGAAAATCGCTGCGCAAGCTCTGCCCCCTACATATTTAATTCCGAAATGTCCATCTGCTTCACTAAAACCGGAGAATCAACTATTATCTGTAAAGCTAGAATTATCTAATAAACTTTCCGATATATTTAAATCATATTTATTGTTCATAAAATTGATTAAATCATTAAATCTCTGGTTTTTTGGTGTTCTAAGTTTTCCGTGTACTAAATTTATAAAAAGAATAATACTTTCTATATCTCCAATAATATAACGAAGAATATTTTCTCCTGAAGAGCTAGCGCCTTGAAAACGTCCTATATTACCTAATTCTGATTGTATAAATGAATACATACCTATATTATTAATATGGGAAGTAAATACTATTCTAGGATTAAGTACTCTATTTAAACTTGTAACTCCAGTATTGGTCGAAGGAAGAGAAATGGAACCGTCTCCTTCTAAAAGACCTGCTAAATAATAACCTAAGTTATTATTATTAGTGAAAATTGTAGTATTGTTTTTATTTCTATATGTATATAAAGCCTCTTCTAAATGGATAGAAGGAATTTTTTGTGCAATATTCAAATAATAATTTAGAGCTTGCTGAGTCCGAAGGACTATAGTATTTAATTTAAGTTTACCCTCTGCTATTATATCTCTAAATCAGAAAGCCATAGATGCTACTAATGTAATTAATGATAAGTAAAACACTATATAGCTGTTGCTAAATAAGTGCATTGATAATGCTCCATTCACTGTTACTGTAAATAAAGCAATACTTGTATACAGTGGTCAAGGAGATGGTGACACTAAATGGAATGGATGATCCTGAAAATTACTTCTTATTAAATTTGTCATATATATTATATATTATAAATCTTGTAGTTTTGTACACAAGTTAAAAGCCCCTAAGATGAATCGAACATCTATCATAATATTAACAGTATTATGCTCTACCGTTGAGCTATAGAGGCTCAAGCAATAAAAAAAAATAAAGAGGCTAGCTTCGCTAGCCCATATACGAGCGAAGCTCGCATGGAGACTACGGAAAAGAGGTGATTCGAACACCTAAATGTATAAAACATAATACTTAGCAAATATCTTACCCTACCTATGGAAACTTTTCCTGCATTAGCTCCGAAAGGGCTAGCGAAGCTAGCCTTACCTCTCGTTTGCCTCGCAGTAATAGTGCAAGCTAAAAGCTAGCACTTCTCTATAAAAGCAAGCTAGCTGCTATGTATGCTATGTATGCTACTATACGAATTAGATCAGAATCGAACCGACATCTACTTCCGTGACAAGGAAGTCCTTTACCTAATTAAGTTACTAATTCTAGGAGACAAGAGATTCGAACTCTTAAAAGCAATAGCTATTGAGTTTACAGCTCAACCCTTCTTACCAATAAAGGAACCCTCCTTTATATAGGCGCTAGCTCGGAAAAAAAAAAGAGATTTTTTTTTCATGCTTGCGCTTATATTATATATATTTATGGTTAATATTAATTAATCCCGGGCAACTTCCACTACCCGAACCGTATTTCGACTTAACACTAATTAGAGCCACGCATACGAAGATTCCCAATAAAAGAATATATAAAACCTATTTGTTTTTTTTACTTGTTACTAAGAAAGCAAACTTATTGCGCATGCCCCTTTCAGCATGTGACGAGTGGTTAGTACCAATCCAAGGTCTATTCACCGTGACATGGTGATTCACGATTACTAGTAATTACTTATTCATATAGTCGAATTTCAGACTACAATCCTTAAAATTTATATCCTATTTTTTGAGATTAGCTTAAATTCACATTTTCGCATCTCTTTGTTTAGGTATATGTGGCACGTCTATAGCCCACAATATCAAGGCCATGATGACTTGTCTTTGTCCCCTTTTTCTTTCCAAATTTCCAGGACTGAATGCTTTATCGTAAATAAAAAAAATAAAGCCAGGGATTACGTTAATTTCATGGAAACCACAGTTTCACAACATTAACTGGAAACAGCCGTGCAACTCCTGTAATAAAATTATTCAAATTGTGGTAAGGTTTTTCGTGGATCATCGAATTAAACAACATACTTCACTACTGGTGTCAGAAACGGTCTAGTGATTTCAGTTCCTGCGTTGCCACATTACTCTTGAGGTGAAATGCTTACACTTTCATTTATAGACCAGATACAAAAATTTCTGCTGCACTATATATAAAATATATTATAGCGCGAAGCTATATAAGGAATGCGTTTTATAATAAATAATAGAAATGTATTATTATAATAGAAATATAGATCTAACCTATGGCATTCATCATTTACTGCAAAGACTACTTGGGTATCTAATCCTGTTTGTTCTCTGTGCCTTCGTCCTTCAACGTCAGTTTTTACATAGAGGGCTGCCTTCGCCTTTACAGAGTCCCTTTGGTATCACGAAATTTCATCTCTCCTCCTCAAGTACTGCCCTCTTACATAAAACTCTAGTCTTATACTAACATTTTATAAGCTATATAGACCGTCTGGGTACCCTTTAAACCTAATTAAGATGAATAACACTAGTCTCTTACGTATTACCGCGACTGCTGGCACGCAATTAGTCAAGACACGATATATATACTGTCATTATCAATATATAAACAAAGTTTCATTCAATTCTAATAAAATCTTTTCATATGGGACGGCCAGCCCTATGGTGTTATACAACTCGCCCTCACAATAAGACTTCTCTTAAAGGTATCGGGCTTGACCCATAGCTGTTTGCTCCCCATACTGGAAGACTTGCCACTTCTCCAAGTTGCCAGTTCAGCCGTTAGGCCATTGACCAAGATTCCTCACTGCTGTACTAACTTGCATTGGGGTTTTTTCAGACCCAATGTGGTCGATCAACCTTTCAGATTCGACTACGAGAGTTTAAGGCTAGTTAAGTCATCACCTTAACTACTACCTATCTCGAAGATATTTATTATCCTCTTAAAGCAGAAAAAAAAGAGCAAAAAAAAATATATAAGGGAGTCAACTTGCTGAGGGTTTCCCCCCCTCAACACTTGTCCTTGTCTATACCCTAATTTTTTTTTATTATATGTTTCCTTTATTTATTATGAAGGATTTACCTCCACTTTAAGGCCGGCGAAGAATATCATTATACTCACCTGTACACCACTTTTTAATTTATCAATTAAAACGTACGATTAGCATGTGTCAAGCACTTGGACAGCATTCAATCAGAGCCATCACCAAACTCAACTTTTACTTTTACTTTTTTTTCGGATATAGAACTATTCATATATCACTAATGGATCTAAATCCATTGACTAAGGTAAAAACATATAAGCTATTTACTGTGAATTTTACTAAAACAGATAATTTTCTATAAAATGCTAGTTGCTCGCGGTTTTTCATATAAATTATATAAATAATTTTGTATTATTTTCTTCCTATACATCATATAACTTTTATTAATTTCCTGGGTGCTAATTCCTGAAACGAATAGCGCCTTCAGGATAAATTGTTATTGTTCTTATAACTTTCCTCAATATAAACACTTAGTACTAATAACGAATAGCCCCTGGGGGGCGAGTAGACGAAGTCTAGTAAAAATAAAAAAAATAAAGTTCTTTATTTTTTTTATTGCTGGATTTTTTTCGTAGTACATATCCGGCGGAGCCGGATTAGTACTAGCAAGCTCTAGCTTGCTGAGTCCGTAGGACTACTAAAAATATTCGTAGGAATAGTCTAGTGGAGCTTTTGGAACTCCTGCCTACTCTTTCTTCGATATTTTTATCTTTTTTTTTATATAGGCATATTTCTTCGAAATCAGCCTAGCCAGCATATCCTTCGGATAGGGAGAGACTTCGTCTATCGCTACAAATATTAATGTAAATCTAATCCGTCTTTTATATAAGAACTAGATAGTACCACGAACACCTGCGCCTGGATGAAGGCTATTGCTAACTCTAAACCTGAAAAGGCTATAATAAATAATAAAGGTATTAATCCTAAAATGAAGAATATAAAACCAGAATTCATTATATTATAAACAAAACCACTTAATATGCTTAATAACATGTGACCAGCTGCTAATCTAAGACCTAAAGATACATTTCTGGCAAGGTATTTACACCTTTAAAGATGATATTTTATATTTATGCCCCTTGTTACGAAGTAACAAATCCATCCCACCCTCACAATTTAATTTAATAAACTGCTATGCTAAATACATTGATATTTTTCTTATACTAAACTCGTACAGCTTAATGTAAATCTAATCCGTCTTTTATATAAGAACTTGATAATACCACGAACACTTGCGCTTGGATAAAGGCTATAGCTAATTCAAGACCTGAGAATGCTATAATAAATAATAAAGGTATTAATCCTAAAATAAAGAAGATAAATCCTGAATTCATTATATTATAAACAAACCCACTCAAGATGCTTAATAGCATATGTCCCGCAGTGATATTCGCGGCTAATCTAAGACCTAATGAAACGTTTCTCGCTAGATATGATATGAACTCGATAGTCACTAATAAAGGTAAAAGTGCTAAAGGACAACCAGCAGGTACTAATAAAGAAAAGAATTTTAAACCATGTTTTTGGAATCCTAATATAGTTGCACCTAATACTATTGTGAAACTAAGAGCAAATGTTAACGCAAAATGGGCTGTAGAAGCAAAGCTGTATGGACAATACAGTAAGTCTTATAGACTTACCGCGGTGGACTATATCTTAATCACTTAGTTGTTATTTTAAAACTGTGTTAAGTGATCTTTCACACGTAGTCTCTGAGGATCCTACTCATAACGAGGCAGAAAAAAAAAATAAATAGAGCAGCTTTGCCTAGCCTGCTGAGACTTCGTCTATCCCGACGAAGTGGGGATACGCCTATTTTTTTTTATCGCTTGTTATTTTGGTTTCCTGCTGATAGTTCATTGTTTCATCCTTTAAGATTTTCACCAGTATTGGTACCTAAAGGCATTAGAAGTTTCCAGCATATAGTGAAATTTATTATATTTTATTATTATTATTATTTATCTATGATATTAGAATTATCTAAACATTTATCTATTCTTCTATTGTTATTCTCTTTCTATTCATATTACTTTGAATTAACTTTATCTTTTCTAATCCTTCATCCGTTAAATGGGCTTTAGATTTTATTAGTTCGGCTATTTGTGCAAAATCTAAGTAATCATATTGTTTAATACCTAATAATGGATATTCGTTTAAGAAAGGTATTAGCTTATCATTTATATCTGAAAAGATTGTTACTAAGTATTGACCTTCATCACGTCCTGGTGATTTGTAATATCTACCACAGTTTAGATAAGTAGTTATATCCTTTAACAACTCTTCATCTTTAATATGTTGAGTCAATGAAAATCTTAAACTAACATTTCTATTATTTTGAGTTATAACTTGGAAACTTCCTTCAGCGTCTATAAATCCTCTAATTCAATTTAAGTTTTTAATCTTAACATTTAAAGTGTTATATCTTACTGAAGGTCTCACTACTGCTTTTGCAGTAGGGAAACTCTCTTTAAACTTATCTGATAGACCTCAGTTTAATGAAGCTTTAATTCCTACTAACTTCAATATACCCTTTAGAGATAAATGCTCTTTATTCTTTATTATAGCTATAGCTTGCTTAAATAAAAGATAATCAGCTCTCTTTTGAGATATTAAAGGATAACTATCAAAATGATCTGTGATTATTTGTAAATTCTTTAAAGAACTTACACGATATTGCATAGAATCAACTCCATGTTTATAGATCTTTCCTGTTTTAAAAGTTCTTTGAATAGCTTCTAATAATTTAATATCTTTATTATGTAAAGATATACTAAAGATAGGCTTAACTTGTCAACCAGTTAAGCTTCTGTCTTTTTTAAATATAGAAAGCGAGAAACAACCTTCTCCATCTACAAACCCTGTAAGATAATCAGGATTAAGGTAGAAGGTGTTTTTATTGTTAAAACTATATCTAGGACTATCCTTAGATATGTTTATTTGTGTATCTGGCTGAGAGTCAGAGTTAAGAGAAGAATATGATTGTACTTGAAATATAGGTTTACTATGTAATCCTGATACTTCAAACATGTTTGAGATAAATAATGATAAAATATAAAGGCTCCTGTTAACCATACCCATTAAATTATTTATTAATATAAATATAAATAAAGTATATATAAATGGGAAATAAATTTGACCATTTTTAGGGTTTATTTGATTTGTAACTATATTATGTATAGTTACGTATAATGATTCTTGAGCTATTGATCAGTTATTACTAACTAATTTATTATAGTTAGTTGAAACTATACTTAAAACTAATATAATTAAAGCTCCTATTGTTAAATATAATCCTATGTTAGTTAAAGATAGATGTAAGTTACCACCTAAAACTTCTAAATTTAATATGTCTCTTATTTCAAATTGATCTAAAGGACTTCTTATTTCTTTAGCTTGCGCAAAGAATAAATTTTGTTTTTCTATAGAAAACATCTAGTAGTATTATTACTACTATAATATATAAATCTTTAAAAAGCTAAATATTGGCAAAATAGGTATGAGCTTGCTAGCTTTTAGCTTTAGCTGTAAGCTAGCTAAGAGCGAGATATGTATAGCCTTCTATGAAGAGCTAGCGCCCTCCTCCCCTTAATATATATTATATTTTATTAATAAACATACGTGATAAGAATAAACGCACTATTCTTGGTAATATGTATTTAGATAATACGTATAGAATAAATACTATTATAGCAAAAGCAAATACTACTTCATTCATATAATAAAAAGGTACTAATTGTGGCATATTAATTTTGATTATGATAATTATAATACGTGCACAACGCGTCACTCGTAGGTAAATAAAAAGTATATAAGAGCGGACTTCGTTCTAGCTAGCTTGGCTATAGGTTTGCTAAAGCTAACCTTATATACTATATATTAAACTATTCATAGAATAATCTAATACGTTTAAAATTAAAGAAGGATATACACCCAATACAACTGTAAATAATACTAATATAAATAATAAAATAAATTCTCTTTTATTTACATCGTATATACTTTCTTCTATAAATCTAGTGAAAGAACCTCCGAAAGATATTCTATTAAACATATATATAGTGTAGGCTGCAGAAAATACTACAGAAGAACAAGCGAAAACACCTAATACAGGTAATCTTTCTATTATACTATAAAGTGACATAAATTCACCTACAAAATTTAAAGTTAATGGAGCACCACAATTACCTAAAGCTAATATAAAGAATAATATAGCAAATATAGGCATTAATTGAGTAATTCCTCTATAAAAATATATAAGTCTAGTACCTGTTCTATCGTATAATATTCCACCTGCACATATAAATAAACCACTTGACACAAACCCATGGGCTAAACCTAATATCACACTTCCTTCTAATCCTTGCATAGTATTACTAAATACTCCTATTAAATAAACTGAAGCGTGACAGACTGAACTATATGCTATTAGTTCTTTTACATCTGTTGTTCTTAGTGTACTAAAACTAGCATATATAATTGTAATTACCGCTATAGTAAATACAACAAAAGTATAATCTAAAGAAGCTTTAGGTAATATAGGTAATATTAATCTAAATACACCGTATAGACTTAATTTTAATACTATTGCGGCTAATACAATACTTCCACCTAAAGGAGATTCAACGTGAGCTTTTAATAATCAATTGTTTAAAAATATTGTAGGAGTTTTTACAGCAAATGATATAAATATTCCTATAAATAAGAATATTTGAGTTTTATATTCAAAATTTAGTTTAAATAAAGTATCAAAATCTGTACTACCCATTATAGAAGATGTACTTAAAATCGACAGTAGTAAAAACAAAGAACCTCACAGCGTATATAAAAATAAATAGTAGCTCGCACTTACTTTATTATCTGATCCATATAAACCTATTAATATAAATAAAGGAGGTAATATAGATTCAAAGAATATATAGAATGACATTATGTCTAAGCTCATAAAAACTGCTAATAATAATGTTTCTAATAATAACATAATTATTAAATAAGATTTTACATTTTCTTTTATAGAATCTCAATTAGATAATAATGCTATAGGCATTATTATTGTAGTCAATAATATAAAATATATAGAGATACCATCTACACCCAAGTAAATGTCGAATAGTTGTACATTGTAGTGTTCTTGTACAAATTGAAATTGATTAGTACTGTTATTAAATAAAATAAACATAACTAATGATATAATTAAATTTATAACACTAGTAGTAAGCGCAATCGTTTTAGTAAATAACTCTGAATTTTTATATGATCCTGAACTAGCTACAACCATTGTCCCTAGTAGAGGTGTAATAATTAACGAGGATAATAACATATGTTGAAGATTGATATTTATTGCTCTTCAAATAATTTACTATGTCCGCCTATATACATGTGTCTCATGGCCTTTATGATAAAGAGTATGCTATTGATACTCTTTATCATAAAGAGTTAATACAGCAGTAGCTGCTTGTTCTACCTCCACTATTCCTGCCTTAGCTTGCTGCTATGCACTTATCCATATTCCCGAGCTTCGCCCCCCGAGCTTGCTGGTCCGTAGGACTAGGGGGCGAAGCTCGGGAATATGGGATCGGGAATCGGGAATAGCCTAGCAAACAATAATATTGGTAGAACGCTTATATATAATACCATCCATATTCCCGAGCTTCGCCCCCCCCTGAAGAATGCCACCCAGTGGGAGGCTACGCCGGGAATCGGGAATATGGATTAACTCTATGTGTTTGCTGAGTCCGGAGGACTATATTCTTCTTGAGTCCGGAGGACTATGCAGTATTTTTTTCTACGTTATTCCCGCCGAAGGCGGGAATCAGCAGGCTCTAAAATTACTAAAATTACTAAAACATGTTCACATTTACTACAGTTATTCCGAATATATATAATAAACAAGGAATTAATATTATAAAAGCAAATAAAATAGGTAATAACACAGTTCAACAGAATGACATTAACTGGTCAAAACGTATTCTAGGGAATGAAGCTCTTACCCAGATAAATATAAATACCATTATTGAGCTTTTTATACCTAAAGTTATACTATGTAAAAAGCCATCTACAGAAGAACTAGTCAAAATTCCTCTTAATTTAAAATATTCTAAAGATGTAATTCAGTTTATATCGAAAATATATGCATATATATAATTTAATAAGTCAAATCAATATACAATGTCAAATTCTAATAAATAACCACCTAAAAATAAAATACTAGTAAATATACACATTAATACAATACTAGCATATTCAGCTAAGAAGAAAAAGACAAATATTACTGCAGCGTGTTCTGTCATAAATCCACTTACCAATTCAGATTCCTTATACTCAAAATTATTAATTTATAGGTTTAAATATGTACATGTTTTTATAGATTAGTTCATTATTTAAATACATAGCTTGCTGAGTCCGTAGGACTACTACAGTTACTTTAGATATATTTAAATAATTAGCTAATTCTACATTATTATCAAATTTTTTGATTAGATTATCTTCTAAATCGAAGATTCCTACACCATTTGAATATTTATTTCTTTTTTTTGCCATTAATTTTTTAGTTTCATCACTATGTATTCTACCAAACATAGGATTTAACTCACCGGGTTTACTTATTAATTCTAATACTTTTTTGCTATGACTTTTACCAAACATAGGATGATTAGTTTTATCTTTATAGCGTTCAATCATTTTCTGTATAGCCTCATCCGTATGTTTATAACCTAACATACTTGAAGCTTCTCTTTTCATATTATAAAGAGTAGAAAAATCCAACGCTTTTATGTAACTAGTAGGCGAAGCCCCTAATTCAGTTAAACTTTCATTACTTAATATTTTAGTCTCATAGCTAAAATATTCATAAATAATTCAATTGAACTTATCTAATCCATATTTGTCAAAAGCTTTTTGTATAGTCCTTCGGACTCAGCAAGCTCTTAAATTCGACTTTTTATTGTTTAAATGTTCATTAAGTCTAATATAAAAATCTTTAGCGCTTCCAATATATTGTTTACCATTAACAGTATTAATAAAGGAGTAAATACCCCCCTTATTCTTTAGAATTTCTTTATAAGAATCTACGTAACCTTTATCGTGCAAGGTTCTTATAACTAGTACAGGGGTAGGGTTTACTGTTGGTATATTAATTGAAGGCGAACTTGCGTCTGAGTAAAATCTTTTGGTTATTTTAAGGGTTCCGCCTTGCTGGCTAGAAAATAAATATTTATTAGTGTAGTTACACATACATATTGCCTCCGGAGATTTAACTCTAGAGGGTAATAATTTTGAATTTATTAATCTTATATTTTCATATAAGTCTGGACTATACCTTATTTAATATCGAGCTTGCTCGATATTAAATGATCACATCTAGTCTCTGAAGATTCAACTTAAGTTGATTACCTGCTGATTCTCTTAATTAAGAAATTCCAGCAATTTGTGATCTTTAAAGAGGCCAAATCTGGTTAAATAGCCTCTGCTAAATCAAATGGTGCACGATTAGTCTCTGCCACAGAACCTATAAAGAATATTATTAATATACAGAATAGAGGTAAAGCTAATCATACTATTTTTTGGAATTGTACATTTATATTTAAATTTAAGCTATTTGTTATCATTATTATTATTAATAATACAGAACTTAACACTAATTCATAACTAATTAATTGAGCTGTACTTCTTAAAGATCCTAAGAAAGCATACTTACTATTAGCACTTCACCCGGCTAATAAAATTCCATAAGTAGCTAAACCTGAAACAGCTAACATATACAATATTCCTAATTCCATATCCCCTAATGATAGTCCAGGACCGTAAGGAATAACTGCATAACCTAATAAAGCAAATATTAATGTCACTATAGGTCCTAAGAAAAATAGTATTAAATTAGCTTGTGTAGGAGCTACATATTCTTTTAAGATTAATTTTAAAGCATCTGCAAATGCCTGTAAAAGACCGTAATCAATTGTGTTATAAAGATTTTACTCTTAATCCATCTCTCACAAGATGGTTCAGACTATGTTTTCTTCTAATTTTTTTTTATAATGAGTATCCCTGCGGGATTAGCAAGCTCGTATTTCTGTCATACTATTACAAATTAAATTAGAAGGAGAATACTGAAGTATTTATATAAAAATACTCTTTAGTCGTTGAACGTTCTTATTAGTAATAATAAGCTTCGCTTCAAGTTAGCTTAACAGCTTTTCTTGAAATTCATCCTCTGTTTACCTTAATTTAGTTAAAAATAAGGGGGACTAAACGGGTTTTAATCCTACTGCGTTAGGACCAAGTCTTCTTTGCATACTTGCCATAGTTTTTCTTTCCGCTACAGTTACATAAGCTACCACTAATAAAGCGGGTAACATTAATATTATATTTTCAATTATTGAAATAATAGTAGGAGAATAATTCATTTTTTTTTTATTTGCTAGTGCTCCGAAGGAAGCACTACATCTTTCTTTGTTAATGTGTGCTAACTCACTAGGCTGATTTCTATAGCTAGTAGGAGGCAGGAAGGAGTAATATCCCAGCTACGCAGGGATCCGCAAGCTCTAAAATAAAGTTATTTATTTTAGAGCTTGCGTAGACGAAGTCTCTCCGTGTAACGAATATTACCCCTCCCCTAATTCCGGCTCAATATCCCTCCGGGATTAGGAGTCAGAAACCACTAAAAATTTTTCTAGATTGCGAGCTAGCGCCGTTGGCGATTTTCATATCCATATCCCGAGCTTGCTGTAGACGAAGTCTCTCCCTCCGGGGGCGAAGCTCGGGATCCGCAAGCTCGAAAATACGGCGCATGCTCGTCCCTAAATAGAGCTTGCTAATTTCTGATCCCGCCGAAGGGGGGATATGAAATATCAAACTAGAAATAAGCTAAGCATAAATATAGTAAGCTAGCTATGTTTTATTTTGTTTTGTTTAATCTTATAATATTAATAATACTAAATTAGTGTACGAAGCAGTAGCCATATTCCCGATTCCCGATTCCCCATTCCCGATTCCCGATTCCCTATTCCCGGCTGCGTAGCTGCCGGGAATAGGGAATAGGGAATTAGGGAATTCGGGAATTCGGGAATTAGGGGGAGGAGTAGACGAAGTCTAGAGCTTGCTAATTCCTCCGAAGGATGGAATAGTCTAGGGCGTAGCTCTAGACTTCGTCTACTAGATAAATAACAGAAGAATAAAGCTAAAGTTAGAGCTATTAATGTTTATAAGAAGCATTTAATCTCTTAAATTCATTGACTTTATCTAATATTTGCGAAGTATAGTTAACATTTTCTTTCTTTAATTTACCTTCTATTTCTAATCCTTTCTGTAATAAATCATTTATTTCTTGACCACGTGTTGTTATTAAACGATCAATAATACTTATTCTTCTACTAAATTTATCTGCATCAGTGTCCGACATAGTACCAGGAACATCTAATGACATATTACCGCCTGCATCTGTTATAACATTTATATTATTAGTCAAGATGATACTGTGAAATTGACTTATAAAATCAGAAAGTTGAGGTAATAGTTCATTAATCTTTAAAGTTATATCTGTAAGCTCTACCGGTGAAACCGTACTTTTTAACGGAAGATTCACAAAGACATGAGGTCTAGGTATATCTATATCTTTATATGTTAAAAGATTAATTAATTTTAGGGCTTTTGCCTTCATATTTTTTATTGTTGTAATTTAATTATAATACGTGCACAACGCGTCACTCGTAGGTAAATAAAAAGTATATAAGAGCGGACTTCGTTCTAGCTAGCTCTTATATACTATATATTAAACTATTTATAGAATAATCTAATACGTTTAGTTTATGGCAAGGAGGAACTTTGTTCTAGGCGAGCTTGCGTAGACGAAGTCTCTCCCATCCATATCCCGAGCTTGCTACGCAAGCTAGGGATCAGGAGGGAATACTAGTAAAAAAAAATAGGGTGGCATTCTTCCGTGGAACGAATCGAGCTTGCTGGTCCGTAGGACTACCGACCCCTTACTCGAGGGCGAAGATGCTCTCCACGAATAGTCCCAGCCTACGCGCACACAAAAGAGTAGCTTTAGCTGGCTATTTTTTTTTATATCTAAGCGTACTCCTATTTATACGAAGTCGTACCCTCCTTCTATAATTCGTGCTTTAGCTTTATAGCTTTAGCTAAGCCAGCTAAGCTAGATATTAAATATTATGATCTAGAAGCAAAAATAGCCGATAAAAAAATTTTCTTTATTGATTTAATAGACTACTTATTATCTTTATAATATAGATTTCTCTATACCTATCTCATCTTAGACTCGAACTAAGATCTAAATATTAGAAGTATTCTGCTCTGCCATTGAGCTAATGAGACTTAAATCTAGCTTTTCATGTATACGAGGAATCGGCCTTGCCCGATTCCCTAACGAAGTGTACCCCTAACGAAGTGTATCCTAATTCGGGAATTCGGGAATTAGGTAATACGAAAAGCAGGCTATACAACTAATTAGCAAGCTATATAAAGCTAGGAATATTATACGTACTATGTAGCGTTAATATACCCAGCGAGTAGGCAGGGAGGCTAACTTCGCTAGCCTCCCCCTAATTCCCGAATTCCCGGAGGGAATATGGCGCTAGACTTCGTCTGGCGGCGCGAACGAAGTCCGCTCTAAAAAAATATATTTTTTTTTATTCGTCTAATCCCGACGAAGTGGGGATATTCGCCGGGAATATGGTTACTACTTTGTTATGAAAAGCTAGATATAAATAGGCGTACGGCGTACTACGTACTGATTTTAGCTTTGTAAAGGTAGACTTACAAATGCATGAGGTTTTGGTGGGCTTGATAATCCTCACTCTAAACTAGTGTAGCTTCTATTTAAATTAGCTTGTAATACGTCTGTGTAGAATCCTGGAGTTAATCAAGGATTTCTAGAAGCCACTTTTCCTTCTACTAATTGTGAATATACAATATATAAGAATAATCATGCAGCTATTACACTTACTATAGAACCTATACTACTTATTAAATTTCAACCTGCAAAAGCATCAGGATAATCACTAATTCTTCTAGGCATTCCTTGTAAACCTAAGAAATGTTGAGGGAAGAATGTAAGATTACATGTTGTGTGGACTATATATTGATTATTTTAATTAATTAAAATAACCTCCTTCGTGAAGTCTCTGAGGATCCTACTAATAACATGTGTTGTTACTTTGGTTTCCTGCTGATTGTCTAGATACACTTAAGATTTTTACTTATTTAATAAGTACTTAAGCTTTATGAGAGTTTCCAGCATATAGAAGGATTGGGAGGGGCTAATCAAATTAATTTTGTTTAGGGATAGATTGTATTAATCAATCTTCACCATTAAGAGTTATTCATTCATTTTTATCCATATTATTTTTTACAAGAGTTCATCTAACTTTGAAGTGTTGTCTAGCTCCATTTATGGAAGGGAAAATCAATTCTTCACCTTGTCTATTATAACAATAGACGAATTTACCTCCTATACCATATTGAGGAGCTAATGAACCTTTCAATCCTTTACTTGGATGGCTATTTTCTGTATAAAAATACTTTATACTGTCACTAATAGCTTTCTTTGTCTCAGTTGAAGTCACACTACCAAACTTAGGATGATTCTCTTTGCTTAGTTTTTCTTTTAATTTAGTAATTGTGTCGATACTATGTTTGTGTGCGCAAGCTACTAATGAATTGCCGATTCCCTCCGGGAATACTACAGTTAAAACATTATATTTAGGTGTATAATGATCAATTCATTTTTGTTCTAATATTAAACAAAGATCTTTTTCACATAATTCTATAATTGCCAAAGAAAAATTATCTAAACCATATTTTTTCATAGCTCTAATTATAACTAACTTAGATGGTTTTTGTGAGTTAGTATAGTAATAATAACTAACCATTCTGCTAGTTAAATTTGTGCTACTACCTATATATAAATCATTAGTAATGTTATTTATAAACAAATAAACACCTGATTTTTTTCTTAATTCTTTATATATATTTCTTTTTTCTTTGTTAACATTTTCAAAAAATAATTCAAACTCTTTAGGATCAAACTGAGAATTTCTACGCTTTGTAGAAAATCATCTATGTAATCTATCCTTCATTACAAAAGTACTTCCCTTTAGAAAAACCCCTATGAATAAAAGTCAGAATTGAACTTTAGCTAAATTTAAGTTATAATTTAAACCTAATATTTTAGGTATTCAGAAGTATCAACCAGCAAACATTGCGAATACAGCTCCCATACTTAATACGTAGTGGAAATGCTATTTTTAGTATTTAATAAAATTGTGGACTATATCTTTACCTGTAATTAATATGTTATTTATTTTCAGGAGCTTGCTCGTCCTCCTGATCCCTAAGGGATATGGATGGACTAGGGCTAACCCCCAAATGTTTGGTAACAAAAGGTACTTTATATCATAAAGGGTTATTATATTTAATTCAATTAATCATGAAATCTGAGTATATTTTATGTTCTATACTACCTTTAGGTGATGTTTTATATCCCCTAATTTCTATGAAAGGTTTAATTTTACTTACTCTGTAAAATTTAATATCAGAATATAATCTATTATGCATAAAGTAATCATATATAAATAACATATTATTAACATTTTGAAATTTAAAGGTTATAGATGAGAATTCTTTTTCTAGCGAAGCGCGCTGATCCCTTTGGGATAAGGAGTTTGATCTTTTACGTTTAATAATAGTAGGTTTAGAATTTAATAGAGTATTATCAAAATTTAACTTGGAAGAATATTCATTATATTCAAATTCCAAATTACATTCTATTCTATTTCCAGCATAATTAAATACTATAGAACCGTCAGTATCTATTAAACCTGCATAATAAGGATCATATAATTTTATATTATAATCAGCTTCAATATAATCTAGATTGTATAAAGCACAAGCTTCTTTAAAACCTGGTACTTTAAGTCTGATTAATCCATTAATATGTTCTAAAATATATTTCATCTCTTCTTTTGTAGATACTATATATATTGAATAAGGTTTATTTTTATCTGCTCTAATTCTACCTATATGTAAATAATTTTGTATGTGTGTTAAAATTCTAATATCTCTATTATGTAATTTTATTCTGATTTGTTTAAGAACTCTTTGTTTATTAGTAGAATTTGTTCTAATATCAAAATTTCCATCCCCATCTATTATACCGGCAAATCAATTTCAAAATTTATAATCTTCAGTATCAGGTAACTGACGTATAGTCTCTGAGAATCCTTTTCAGTTTTCTGCTGATTGTGTATTCATAAGTTCAGAACTTATTGCTATATTGTTATTTTGACTATTTAAAAGAAAAATATTCTTACTAACATCTAATTTATAAAGATAAGCCGTATAAATAAATAGTAAACAATATGCAAATAATACAGTTTCCAGCATATAGTCAGTTGCAAAATAGCACTTAAAAGAAGATATACCATTCAGGCCCATTTGAGCAACTACATAATAAGTATCGTGGAAGGCTATATCAAGTGAAGCATTAGCTAACACAACACCACTCACGTGTATGTGTTCGATTTAATTATATTAGTTACTTCTATGGTAACTAAATAAGTACCCATTGTACGTAGTATTTTTTTTCAATATTAGATCTTATTGTATCATGAGAAATATTTAAAGCTTTTGCTGCAGCCAGTATTCCATCATATTTTTGAAGAAATTCTCCATCTTTAAATACAAAGATGGCTTTTCTAATATGTTTTTGACTCTTCATTTTTTCTATTAAACTCATATACTCAATAGAATCAACCTCCATTAAAGGTTTATCGTTTTCATTAAAGAGTTGATTGGATATATATCAAGAAGATCTAAATAAAGATTTATCTGCCATAGCTCTCTTTAAAGCTATACTAATAGAAGAACTTCCTAATTGTACTGCAAGTGATCTTAAAGAAGGAACTATAACTAACAGTGTTTTAAATTCATCGTAAATATATACAGAGGCTGAAGATCTACTCTTTGAAATTCTTAACTTAGTGTATTGCAGATGTGGGACGCCTATATTTCTAGCTGCTTCCTTCACTGCATTATATTCAGGTTTAATTAATTGAATTCAAAAAGTTTCTCTTTCTTCTAAGTTATGTACATTTAAATCTACTTTCTCTAAAACAATGAAAGCAAAATTAACAAGCCCGTATTTTATAATAGCACTTGAAATAGGTCTTCCTTTTTGTGCAGCAGCCAAGGCCAAATTAAAATAGTTATATAGTCTAGTTTTAATTGATCTTGAGCTTCCTACATAACATTTACCATTCAATTTATTAACTATCATGTAAATATATCCTGTTTTATCTTCTTTAAACTCTTTATATAAATCTTTTCTATCTTTATAGAAATTTTCGTATATTTTCAAGGCCTTGTTAGTAGGCGAAGCCCTTAATCTATCCAAAGCATTAAGTATATTTTTATTTAATAAAATAAATGAAACCAAAAATAGTAATATACCACTCACTGTCGTTTCATTAGGTCAGTGATCCCCTAATGGGTCTATTTATAATTTTTAACCGAATAAAATACATTAATCATTTAATCTTTCATAACTAAATATGTAACCATTATAACAACCCCCTATTTTAGCATATTTTTTAATTGTACTATGACTAATATTTAAGTCTCTTTGTGCATCCGTTACTCCTTCATACTTACGTATGAAATTTTTATTAGTATCGTACACAAATATTCCTTTTCTAATATGACTCATATTATTAATATCTAATATTAATTCTTTACATTCTTTATGTGTTCAATTAGATATTAAAGGATTATCACTTATATTATAAGGTATATTGGTAAAATATCATTCACCTCTAAATATAGTTTGCTCTCTTATAGCCTCAACAATAGTAGAGTGATTAGATTTAATTAAATGAGCTAAAGATGAAACGGAAGGGAAAATAACCAATAAATTTTTAAAGGAATCATAAATATAAACAGGATAAGCTGATTTAGCTTCTATCATTCTTACTTTACTTTCCATAGAATGACTTTTATTATAAAAAGGGTTATTTTCACCTGTTAAAGCTTTAGCTATTAAACCTTTAGTTGTATCACTATGTACTCTATTACTAGCCAATTCTGATAATAATTGTTTAGTTTCTTCTGTATGCTTATATCCTAAAGAAGAATAACCTTGCTTTAATACATTATAATAAGGCAATATAGATGTTATAAAATAAGTCTCTCTAACAGTTAAAACCTGGGGTTCTACATACTCCACTATTAGTAAAGTAAAGTTAGATTGACCATACTTAAGTAAAGCTTTTACAATGGGCATATTAGCATTTTGTCTACTTTTTAAGAAAGTATTGTTAAGATAATTTTTCATTCTAGAAGCTAAGTTAATAGAACTACCTATATAAGAATGCCCGTTTATGTTATTTATTAAACAGTAAATCCCTGATTTATCTTTTTGTTCTTTTAAAATAGAAGATCTATCCTCTTTAAATTGAGAATATATCTTTAGTGGTGCTACTAACGAAGTGTATCCCGCCTTCGGCGGGAATACAGCTAAAGCTACGAAATTTTTTGTATTATCTTCTTTACTAGAAGTTGAGTAATGGTTACGTAAGCTATAAATAGTTTTTGAATTAAAACTATTGTTACTAAATGAAGAGGCGGAGCCTATTAATGCATTTTTATTTCACGGACTATATCTTCTCGTAAATATATTACGAGGATCGCGTGTAGTCTCTAAGGGTCCTACTAAAGCATTAAATACCCGTAGGTTCCCTGCTGATTGTTCAAAATTATACATTGTCACTGAATATAATTCTAGTAGTATAATTGTCAGAAGTTCCCAGCATATAGCGATCTTTAAAGGGAGAGCTAAGTGGTTTTTTATTAACCCTCCTATTGTAAACATAAATACAAAACCTAATGAGAATAACATAGAAGGTGTCATTTTTATAGATCCTCCATAGCAAGTAGCTAATCATGAGAATATTTTTATACCTGTAGGTACAGCTATTATTAATGTAGCTGCTGTAAAGTAAGCTCTTGTCGAACTTAGTAATTTGGACAGTATCTTAATTTAACGTAATATGTTAAATTTCTTGCGTGCTTGTCTCTGAGGATCCTTTTGATGAAATACTTTTAATTTTTTTGATACCTTTCTCTTCTAAATGTTTACCCTCTGTTATCATAATATAAACTTTTCTAAATTTAATATAATCTACATATTTACCAGCAAAAATATTATATTTATCAAAGTAATTAATTAAATGAGCTGCAGTTTTATATCCTGTACTTTTATAACATCATACACCTGTATGATATTGAGAAAGATTACCCATTTCTAATTCATTATATAATAATCTTAAAGGTAATACATCATTTTGCTTTAAAGAAAATTCTAATCTTATACTATATCCAGCTTTGTGTGTTTTACTTTTTACAACACTTATATGGAAACATCCATCAGCTTGAGTAAAACCCGCCAATCAATAATTATCTAAAGATAAAGACATTAAGGGAGGTAATATATTAATATTAAAATCTTCACTATAATTATGTTTAATTAATTGTTCATATTTATAATTACTTACAAATTTCCCATTAATTAAAGATAAAATAATAGATAAGCCTTCTTTATTTTTACAAATATATCTCACAGCTTTTTTATCTTTAATTTTATATATATTACCGTGACCTATACGTTTTTTAATAAGGTAAGCCAAAGATGAATCATTTTCGGAAAACACTATATGTAGTTCTTTCTTACCGAATCAACCATCACCTTCTATTAACCCAGCTAAAAAATAACCAAGCTCTTCATCATTAAGATTACTATTATGAATAGGGACATGCTCAGATATTTTAGGTAATTCAAATCATTTATTATAAGTATTTTTAGTAGCGGCCTTAGCCATTGTACTAAAACAAAAAAAGTTTCCTGCTGATTGTCTTGTTAAATATAAGTAGATTGTGCCTAACGCTATAAAAACGAGTGGACTACTTAATCAAGAGTTTCCAGCATATAGCAAGATTTTTACCGTGAACACAAGTTTATCCACGTCTAATCCAACTGTGTACATGTGATGCCAAACCGTTAATAAATATTTTTTTTATTTACCCATACAAGGTGCTAGCTCTGTATGCTTCTTTCACAAGAAGTGTCGGACTATATCTTCATCTTTGTAGCGATTAAAAAAAAAATAATAAATTATTTTTTTTCTAGCGCCGCTCCTACTTTATTTGTCGTACTATTATTTAAATTAATTTGTTTTTGCAGAGTTCTTACTTGTGATAATCCTTCATCAGTTAAATGTAATTTATTATACACTTGGTTATGAACAATTAATCATTTTTCAAAAGAAAAAGCTTTTTTAGTTTGTAATGGAAATAATTTAAAGTATACTATCACATCATGCAATGCTTTAAATCCGGTAGCTGTATAACGATAAACATCCTTAGTTCCAGATCTTAATGTTACTTTACCAAATCCAAATAATTCGTATACTTTATTTAGTATAACACCATCTTTTTGATCTAATATATAACGCATTTTTATAACATGACCTAATGTATATCTAGAGTTAGCTGTAATAGATACATTAAAGCATCCTTCAGCATCAGTAAACCCTGATAATCAACCATCCTGTAATGTAACTGGAACAGGAGTATTATTTAACTTTATAGTTTCAGAACCAAAACGATTATTTAAAGCATTAACTCATAGAGCTAATTGTTTAATTCTATGGCTTTGAGCTATATTACCATTAAATAATAAAGCTAAAAGTAAAATATGTGAAGGGTTATCTACCATTCATCTATAAAAATCATTATTTTTTCCACTCTTTCCTTGAGGAAAATGTTTAACAACACCTATGTTAAATTTAAATTGTATTTTATGAAGTATATCACTTTCTTTTTGAGTAAGAACAAAACGAACTCTTTTACCCTCATCGTAGGTTTGAATAGCTCCATCCCCCTCTGCAAACCCAATAAATCAAGTTAATCATTCATCAGATAAAGGGTCTTTATTTTTAAATAATGTATTATAATAAATATGAAATGCGGAAAATTTAAAAGATGTTTCGCGTGTAGTCTCTGAGACACTCTGTTTGTTATCCTTTAAGGAATACAGGGACAGATTGTCTGCTGATTGAGTATAGCTAATTAGATTTTTACCATACAAGGTACTAATTAGCACTAAACTGTTCCAGCATATAGCGAAATTAATTGTACTCCCTATATCACTATAGGGTGAAGCCATAACACAACTTCATACTATAAATCCTAGTATTCCTATAGACATCATAGCATAGCGATATTTTACGTAAATAAAGTATTATTTTAACCTATTAGAATTCATCTCTAAGTTTAAACTTTTAATTTTATTTAAACCTTCACGAGTTAAATGGGTTTTCGACTTAATAATAGATACACATTCTTTAAAACAAAGATAATCTTGCTGTTTTAAATTTAATAACGGATAAGTATCAAAATGAGGTAAGATTTTTTCTACTATAAGAAAAAAATCTTGTACGTAAAAGTCACATCTAGGTGTAGCTTTATTAGATCTTACTCCTACAGAACCACAATCAAAAAATTTTATGAATAATTTCATTAGCTCTAAGTCTCTAATGTGTTGAGCAATGTGAAATCTACAAGATACTTTTTCTGAGATTACATAATCCTTAGCAGATCTAATGTAAATAGAAAACCCTCCATCCCCCGCTACAAATCCAGATACTCACTGAGGATGCAAAGTTTCAGGTAAAAACGTATCCGGTTTATCCGCAGGTATAATATTAGGATAGTATTTTTGAACCTTTTTGGACACTCCAGTGTTTATATATGCATAATAAGAAAGTACTTTTAAAAATCCTTCCTCACTTAGATGCTCTTTGTTCAGAATAATTTCTATAACCTTTGATCATAATAAAAAATCTAGAGCTTTTTTACTCATAAGAGGGTACTCTATAAAATGAGGTATTATATTATCTTTTATGTAGTTTACATTAGTTACTCTGTATATAGAAATTTTTTTATCTGATCTGTTATATACTTGTCCTACACCAAAAAAAGACTTAATACTTACCAAGATTTGTTCATCTTTTTCGTGTAAATTTATTTCAAAGGAAACTCTAACTTTTCGTTTTAGATCCTCAGATACTTCTATTATTGTAGAAAAACAACCCTCAGCGTCTACAAATCCTGTCACCCAATTAGGATCTAGTTTATGTAAACGATTATCAATAGAGTAATTTCTTTTAAATACTTTATTTACAGGTACTGCATTATTAAACGATCTTCGAGTACTTTTATAAAATATTGGACTATATCTTAATCTTTCAGATTGAAAGATTCCCCTCGTGTAGTCTCTGAGGTTATAAAAAATAAAATATATAAAGAGAGTAATCTCCTTTATAAACAATATAAATTTATTTACCTGCTGATTGCTCATTGTAATATCCTTAAAATTTTCACTGAAATACTTATTATTTCTAGTATTTAAGATGTTAGAGGTTCCCAGCATATAGAGGGGTTTTACGTAATTATTAATTAACGTAGGCCAATTGACCATTCCTATGTACCCAAATATTGGTTTATTTGAATTAGTTGAGATAGTTGTACTAATTATACCGAAAGCTGGCACGATTAATATATAACATTAATTTTGATTAATTTAATAGTCGTAAATAAAACATAGAGTTAGTCCTACTAATATTAGGAAGTTTAACTTAATGTCTAGATCTATTATAATTAATACTCAAAGATTTACATCTTTGTTAGGACTCTATCTTATACTGAATTTCTATTCATAGAAATTTTGAATTTTCTTATTTTATCTAACCCTTTTTCCGTTAAATGATCTTTTTTTTGTATAAGTAAATAAGCTTTTCTTCATTTAAGATAATTAATATGTTTACTAGATTGTAAATGAAAATGATCAAAATAATTAATCACCTTTTTAGCTGAACCAAAACTAGTTGATCCATAATAATAAGTACCCTGACTTGATCTATAACCTATATTACCTCCAAAAAATTCCTTTAATAATAACAATATAGGATTATCTTTTTTAGCGGAGCGTACTACTTGGTAATTTAATCTAATTTCAGGTCTAGGCTTATCATCTCTAGTAATAATTTTTATTTGAAAACTAGCATCTGCATCCGAAAATCCGGCTATTCAATGATTATATAAATTATTAGAATCATTTATTTTAAATTCTAGATTTTCTTTTGCATATGTAGGGTAAGCTAATATATTATTAAGAACTTGATTAAATTTATTTAAAGTTCTCAATTTACCATTAATTAAATTAATTACTCTAAATAAACCTTCTTTGTTAGATATAATATATAAGTAAGCATTTTTATCTTTAACTTTTTTTACATTACCAAATCCTATTACTTCTTTTATATAATAGGCTAATTTAACGTCAGGTGAACTAAATACAATGACTAATTGTTGTTTAGTAGCTTCGCTACTAAAATGCCCATCTCCATCTATCAAACCAGCTAAATAATGCCCAAATTGTTCATCGTTTAGGGGTTTTAAATGAGTAGCCACATGAATAGAAATATTTTTTATTGTTTCAGTATTGTCGCATATAGTCTCTGAGGTTCCACTTTTAAGGTTAACCTTAAAAGTGTTACCTGCTGATTGACTTCATTGTTTTAACTTTTTTACTATATCTTTGAAAGGGGAGTATTTAAAACTTGATATCGAAGTGTTTCCAGCATACAGCAACATTATGAGGCTTATAATTTTTACCTCGGGATGCTACATTTTAGTGTGTAACGTGTAACACTAAAATGTTTGGACCATATCTTTAAACATAATTTATCCGTAATTTTTTCATTTAGCCATAAGAGTCTCTCAGCTTTTAGCTAATAAAGACCCTGAAGGCGCAGTATGAGCTTTCATACTCTTCAATTCATATATCTTAGGCACTAAGTGCAATCTATTATTTTTAGCTGATCTAGAGGGATATTTTTTAAAATATTCTATCAGGTTAAGTACATCTTCTTTCTTAGTCACATATCATTTAAATGAACCATTTCCACCTCTATCTATGTAGACATAACCCCCAAACTGTTCAACTAAAGGTGTTAATAACTCAGATGTCTTTTGGCCTGCAGAAATAGATAATTGTCCATCTGTACTCTTTATAGTAATTGACCCATCTGCATCGAAAAATCCCGATAATCAACCATTATCTCTAGTCAACTTTTCAGGATATTTTAATACTATATCATATTTTACACAAATATAATTTAATTGTATCAATCTATTAGGGTTTCTTATATGACCGTTTACATCATTAATAAGATTTAGAAAACCTTCTTTACTATGTAATCTATATCTTAGTGCACTGACACCTGATCTTAATTTAATTGAACCTCCGTAAACGTTTTTTACAGCTTGTAAAGCACACTCATCTCGAATGTCCATTGTAATTTCTAAACTAGCATAACCTTTTTTAGATAATGAAAAACAACCATCTCCGTCTATTAATCCGGCTAGTCATTGTTTAAATCTTAAACTATTAGGGGACTTACTAAGATTATGAATTGATTTTATGTTTAACAAACGTATGGCCTCTGAAGTTCCTACTAGCGTGCTAAGCGCGTTGGTTACTTGCGAATTATCGTAAATTTTTAGGATTTTTACTATAACGGTGTACAACAAAGTACAACTTATGTGCATAGTACCTAATAAATATAAAACGAACTCCTCGCTTATAGTTTGTTGCGATAAATTGAATTTAAAGGGCCATTTTTGACCGAAGAATCCATTTCTTCAAATTTAACTTACTTGTTTTTCTCTTGTTAAATCCAGGTACCAGTGATATAATAATCATGGGCTTGTGCGTATATCGGAAATACGGAAGAAACCGACTGTACATTAAGCAGCATTTCAGCTACCCACCAGTGAACCAGTCTGTAGCGGTCACTTAAATAACCGACGGTCTTCGAATGAGAATATTCATTGACCGTTAACACTAGTGTTGCTAGTATTTATATTAACTTTTCCTTATGTTATCTATTAACATGTACAATAACGTATACTTTATTATATACGCATTATACTTAAGAGTTACAAGTAATATCCGCTAAATACTAACTAAATCTAAGGTATATTCTATATAGAATATTTACTCTTACGGATCTTATATCTTTTTACATCTGTCCTGAGAGTTTCATAACTTATACGTTAAACCTTGACTTTTTTTCCCTATACTTTAATTAAATTTATTAATTAATTTAGCTTTTTCTTTTAATTCAACTCGTTTTATAGGATCTAAGTGATTTTTATTTAATAAATCACCATGTACTTCTTTTCATGCTACATATGAAGCAGATTTTTTCGTTATTAAGTTATAGTTATTAAAATAAGTAAATACATTTCTACAATTTTCTAATCCGCCTATTCTATATTCATAGGCATTATCAGAACTATGTTTGGATACTTTACCTGCATTAAATAATGAACAGAGATGTTCTAGTATTTTAACATCTTGCTCTCATTTTTGAGAAATATTAAAATTAAAACTGAATCCTTTATCTTTATTTATTGAACAAGTAAAACAACCTTCTCCGTCAGTAAAACCTGAAAGTCAGTTGTTATCTAAACTAGGTAAAATATAGGTATGTTTTATTTCAACTGTATTTAATTGAATTCTTCCTTTAGTTACTCATGTATTAAATCCTTTTACAAATTCTTCAAATTTTTCCTTTCTACGTGGTAATATAAGATTACCGTTAAATAAATGAACAAGCAATTCTATTTCTTTTTTATTTTGAGTAACATATCTACTTGTAGTTTTAGATTGAGGTATTACTTTACCAAACCCTAAAATTTCTTTTATATATTCTAATACATAGATATCTAGGTTACTTTGTGTAATAACGAAACAAAGATCACCTCTATTATTTACGATAAAAGATCCTTCACCTTCTGTAAATCCTATAAATCAAGTTAAGAATTTTTTTGAGGGTGAGGTATTGCCAGGTAAATGTTCATTATATTTGGAGTAAAAGGATTCTAAACAAAAATTACTTGTTGAAGAAGTACTATAATTTAATTTAAATAAAAAGCTAGATTTTTTGGCTATTTTAATTATTGGAATAATAGCTAAAATATAATAATTAATTAAAATATCTCTTAAGAAAAGATGTTGGAATAATATAGGGTCTCCACCACCGGCTACTTCAAAGAATGAAGTATTAAAATTACGGTCTGTAAGAACCATTGTAATACCCAAAAAAATATTCTTGGCCTGCTAGACCAGGTCTCATGGTTAATTAATTAACCTCATAAACAAAACTGTTTAAGGCAGACACTCAATATGTCGCCATATTGTTGGGACTATGTTTTATTTGTATAAGTTATATAAATTATTTAAATGATCTCAATTAAATTCTGTTCTTTTATTATTCATTTGTGCTTTAATTTCAACTATAGCTTTAATAGACTCAGATTTTGTATGACTTTTGGCTTTAAAATATGACAATACTTTTATTCAATCTTTATAGTTTAAATATTTACTAGAAAATAAAGGATATTGCTCAAGATATTGAACTAATATAAAATTACTATCTACATTTGTAGTTCTAACTCTATATTCAGGGTTTGGCCTATTCATTCTGGTTTCTTTAACAGTAGAAGATAAAAAGTCCGCAATTAGACTCAAATATTCCAAATTATTTTCATAATTATGATCATTTTGTCTTTGCGATAATTCAAATTTACATTCTATTTTTGGATATTTAGTAGGCGAAGCCTGCTCCGTTACTAAAGTCGTTCTTACTGAAAAATGACCATCTGCGTCTATAAACCCTGCTAATCAACTGTTAGAATTTATATCACTTATATCTTTATTTTTCTTGGTTATATTAAAATCAAATCTTAGATTTAATCAATCAATTAATCTATGTAAAGCATAAATCTTAGGAGTTCTCATATAACCGTTTATAACATTGGCTATTAGAAATATACCTTCTAATTTATTAATTGTTAAGACATAAGCACTAGAACCTTTTTTTTTAGAAATAGATCCATGATTTAATTTAGATTGTAACATTAAAGCTAAAGGAAAATCTCTCGAATCGAATACTATTTGTATTGAAGGGTAATATAAGTCACCTTTAAGTGATCTTTCTCTTTTAGGTACTATAATAGTACCATCTCCTTCAATTATACCAGCTAAATACGAAGAAAATTTAGGATCAAATTCTCCATTATTAGTAGGCGTACCTCATGATGGAATTTTTCTTTTTACAGAAAAGAATTTACGATCTATATTTAAATAAGATTTAAAACATACAAATTTTGGCGAATAGTCTCTGAAGATACTTAATAATTTATAATAAAATAAGCATCCTGCTAATAAAGATATAATAAATAAATATATCTGTTTCCAGCAATTTGCCAAATTTAACACTGGCAGTATTTTACCAGCTAATACAGGTAATGATAATAAAAGTAATACTGCTGTTATAACTACGGCTCATCCGAATAAGGCTAGTTTGTGTAATCTTATTCCTGGTGTTCTCATGTTCACAATTGTTGTGATGAAATTTATTGATCCTAATAAACTACTTACCCCTGTTAAATGTAAAGTAAATATTGCAAGATCTACACTTGGTCCACTGTGACTTTGTAATCCTGATAATGGGGGATAACATTTTTGTATTTATAACCTCATATTTAGTCGCGGCATATTTTATAAAATATGCAGCATACTCTTTTAAATACTATCGTTATTTCTATCATTTTCATGATAGTTTGGACTATACCTTCATCCTAATCCATTCTAGATCTTAATCTTTATATTTAAATTTGTCATTAAGAGCGGAGCCTGATTTGTCTGAAAACTCTTATATTTTCTCTTATACTATTTAATTTTTCATAGTTACCTTTATATTTCACATAAGATCTAGCTCAAATTCTAAATTCTACAGCTTTTATACCTTTCATAGTTTTACTATAGTAATCTATTATATTTGAAATAGCCCGTGAATTTGTAGTAACTACTGTGTGGCGCGAAGCTCGTAATTTTTTTCTACTTACACTTATACCCAATATATGAGCTATAGCTTTTAAAACGATAAAATCTAATTTTTGAGTTATTTCAAAGGCATGAACAATACGAGTAGAAGCTTTATTTACAAGATAAAAACTTCCTTCTGCTTCAGTGAAACCTATAAGTCAATATTTACTCATAACAGATTTAGCTTTATTTGTATCATTAACTTCATAGTTTACTGTTTTTCATGCAGGAGAAATATAATCTAAAGGCATTTGTTCTTTTTGTAGTGCTAGTAATAAATTATCTTTATCTTGAGTAGATAAATTGGGATTTTCTAATATTTCATATGCTTTTTTAAATTTTAAATATGAAAAGTATTTACTAGTCAATAGAGGATATTTATCAAAAATAGGTAAAATCGTAGCACCTATAGTTTTTCTATCTCTTATCCTAAAATCTGCTTTATTACAATCGCTATCTACGTAAATTGAACCTACGCCTAATTGATTTTTAATAAAATGTATAGCTCTTAAATTATAAGTACTCTGAGTTAATTTAAAAAATAGGGTTCATTTTCTTTCAGCTACTCTGACAATCGAAAAACTTCCATCACCATCAGTAAAACCTACTAATCATTGATGGAAATTATCTTTATTTTCGTAATATTTAAATCTATTAATTGATTTAGAATGGTCAAATAAATTATTATTTTCATTAGGATGCTCTACGTTTAGTCTCTGATGGGTTCTAAACATTAATTTAGTTAGTTCCCAGGCATATTGTCTTGTACTTAGGTTTTTTATAAGAAAACCTAAGAATACTATTAACATTATTACTACTAAAATTAAAAGTGAGTAGATAATAGTATAAGCTATATAAACTTCAAGGGTTTCACGCATCGAGTAGAGTTTTATTGCCTCTAAGTTACCAAAGAGCAACACCTTATCCTTCAAAAGTGTTCAACCTGTACCCACACCTCCTTCAATACAAGCAGAGAATATTAATAATAATAAACTAGGAGGTAATAATCAGAAACTAATATTATTTAATCTAGGGAATGCCATGTCAGGACCTCCTACCATTAAAGGCATTAGAAAATTTCCGAATCCACCTATTAATGCAGGCATACGTTTACTCATAATCTTTCGAATATGTACGGACTATATCTTTATCTTTGAATATTATAAAATATACACTAAGATATTTCACGTGTAGTCTCTTAGGATCCTACTCGATAACAAAATTATCTTTGGTTTCCCGCGGATTACCCAATCCTTTAAAATGTCACTGTATTCCACTGCTAACATATAGTCTGCGGTACTAGTTTTAAAGGCTCTAAGGGGATTCCTGCATATAGTGAAAATAAAGTAAAGCATTTCTGCCTTACCCGGCCATGCCTTTCTATTTAATCTTTATATGTAAATTTTCATTTTCCTCTATAATAACCTGATTTTACACCTTTTAAATATTGTCTAATAGTTACACGATCTCCTTTTAAGTGATTAGCTAAACTTGTTAACGATGAAAATTCCAGATTCTTACTTGAATCGTCTTTAAATTCTGCTAAAATAGAAATAGAAGCAGGATGTTTAACTGTATATAATGCACGTTTTTCATTTACCAACTCTTTTATTCCCTCTAGAGTTAATAAATTCGTATTTTCAGATTCTTCTATTAAATCCAAAGATAAAAATAAAGTATCTAAATACACTGTACCTGCATCTAAACAGTTATTTAAAGTTTTATGATGAATACTTATTGAATCATACATATGTTGTTTCGATTCAAATATATATAATAAAGTAAAATCTTCTACGTTATAAATATATACAGGAGTACCTCTTTGTTTACGTAATCTATCTCTTATTTCTTGGCCCATTGGTTCATGATAACCAGAACTGCTTGCCACCAAATCTACGTTTAAACTTGGTTTTAAAGTATCTATAAAATGCTGTTCTAAGCTTACAACGTCATCTAAGCTAGAATTCTCATCCATTATATAAATTGTAAGATTTGTATCTTGAAATCCGTGTTTATTAAAATAACGTAACACTCTACGTGCTTTAGTTTGAAGAATAGATGGCATAAAGTAAGAACTTATTCTATTATACAAATTGATAGAATGTCCTACATAAGCATGATCATTACTTTCTCAAACATAAACACCTTTTTGATTTTTCGATACTTTTAAGATAAGATTTCTATTATTAAAAGGGTTTTCTATATATACTTTAGTATATAGTGGTATTTTATCTTCATCGTTATTTTTATTAGAATTATTATTATTACTATTTGTAATAGTAATAGTGTTGTTTTGGTTATTATTGAGAGCGACCTCTGTAATTTTTTTCTTTGAAAAAAATATTCGAAGGGTGCTAGCTTGAAAATTAAAATTAAATAGTCTTCAATTGTCGACCATGAAGAATATCATTAATATAGCGTGAGCTGTAATTACACTGTTATATAATTGATTATTAGAAATATATTGTACTCCAGGTCCACTAAGTTCAAGTCTAATTAACACTGAAAAAGCTGTTCCTAATAATCCTGAGAAAAGAGCGAAGATTAAATATAGTGTACCTATATCTTTAGCATTTGTAGAATTAAATCATCTTTCCATACCCATAGACATTTGGGATCTTAAGGTCAAATTAGGCTGGTGGGAACAACTCTCCTTATCTAAAGACAAAATTAGGAAATAATTAAAGTACTCTTTGTGAACATAATTTTTCACTTAAAAGTTATTAACTAATATTTTTAATTAATAATTACGAGCGAGTTTGCTAGAGCTCCCCACTATAAATTAATGTGATAACGGTTCTACAAAATCATATTATATTTTAACCCTTAGCCTGCGTACCCGGAGGGATATGGCGCTATTCGTTTCACGAAGAGACTTCGTATACGCAAGCTCCTCCTCTAGGATTAGTAAAAGCAGGAGGGAACTTTGTTCGCTGATCCCGGAGGGATATAGCGGGTTAAAGAAACAAGGGGGCATCCTTCTGAGAGCTCATGTGAACGAAGAGTAAACTTCGTTTCATCCCCATCCCCGATAGCGAGGGGTAGGCTGAAGAGCTAGCGCCTTCGAAGAAAAAAAATCTGCCGATTCCATATCCCTCTGGGTGGCATTCATACACTTCGTAGGGGAACGAATCGCGAAAGCTCGGAATAGTAAAAAGATTTTTTCCCCCCGGAGAGAGGGTCGGGGATCGGGATAGCTATTACTAAATAAAAAAAATGATAACGTGGGTTAGATTATATCTGCTACTTAGTAGTCCTCCTGATCCCAAAGGGATATGGATGGACTCGCAAGCAGTAATAAGCTATCTAGCCTGATCTATCAAATTATTCGATTATGGTTACTAGTGGTGCAATATACGTAGCATATACTTCTAGTTTGCTAGCTTGCGAATTTCTGCTTAGCCGATATATTGGCACAAGCTCTCCGTAGGATAGGAACTCCATTCTAGGTAGCGATACTAGAGGGGGACGGTGCGAAGAGGGGGTACTTCTTCGGGGGCGCCTCCCTCTAACGAAGTGTACTCCTACTAGAAACTTCGTTCACCTGGAGAAAAGTTCAAATACGCAAGCTAGCAGCCATAAAAGTACTATTCTAAAACATTTTAAATACAAATATTTATTTTGTCAGCTACTTCTGTTTGCTTAGCTGCTTCTTGCTTTATACCTATAAAGCAAGAAGCAGCTATAGCAGAAAAGCAGCCCCAATCTTTAAAATAACCACTATCGTGGCTATTTAGTGAAATTATTATAGTATAGTTAAGCCTACAACGAAATTGCTCGCAAGCGATACTACGTGCTAAGGTACTAAAACTACAATAAAAAAAAATTCATCTGTAGTAGTAACTTATTTGTATATTCTAAATATTAGTTAATCTATAATTAATAAAGGATTAAAACATACAGTTAGTAGTCCTACTGATCCCAAAGGGATATGGATGGACTCGCAAGCTATAATAATAAACTGTCAGTAGCCATATTCCCTCCGGGAGGCATTCTTCTGGAGGGGGGGCTAGACTTCGTCTAGTAATAGTCCTTCTGATTTTTTTCTGTATGCTTCGCACAGAAGCACAGAAAAAAATAATCAGCAAGCTCGTATTGTTTTTTTTACCTTTAATAATTATATAAGTTAGAGTAATAGTCCTTCTGATTTTTTTCTGTATGCTTCGCACAGAAGCACAGAAAAAAATAATCAGCAAGCAAGAGCTTGCTCAAACTTGCTAGTGCTAGTGCTAGCACTACAGCACTACTAAATAAAATAAAGATTAAGGAGGAATTGAACCTCATTCAAATGATCTGCAATCACCGTGTAAAACCGTTTACAATCTTAATCTTTGCTAGTACTACAAAGCAGTGCCTTACTTAGCAGACGCTGCTAACGAGTATTCCAGGCGCAAGCTCTCCGTATTCCGATTCCTACGGAATCGGAGACGGAGAGCTAGCGCCCCTCGCTCTAGCAATAAAAAAAAAATAAAGAAAACTTTATTTTTTTTTTACTCGTTCGTGTGTAGTATTTTTTTTCGAAAAAAAAAAATACCACGAGCCCCGGAGGGGCTACACAGCACTACTTTGTAGTAAAAAGCAAGCTATACATAGCATTAACCCTATATATTTTTGGCATTATTTTGTAATTCTAAATCTACAAGAGTATTTTCTAATATACTTACTGCCGGTAATATAAATAAGAAATGAGAAAAATATAAAGCAGTACTTAGTTGTCCTATTTCTATAAAAGGACTTTCTACATGTTTAGCACCTATTTGCATTAATATTAAAAAGTTCACTAAAAAGACGTAGAAAGCCGCCTTGCTTAAAGGTCTAAATTGTAAACCCTTTGTTAAACCTAGGTCAGCCTTAGGTAATATTAAAATAATTAATATTGCAGCTAACATTGCGATAACTCCTAATAATTTATTAGGAATAGATCTTAAAATAGCATAGAAAGGTAATAAATATCATTCAGGTACTATGGCAGGTGGTGTTTGCATAGGGTTAGCCCAGATTAGTTAGTCAGATTTGTTACTACCTCTATCTCTCATTAGTGCGAAGCGCGAAGCGGGTACTTTATATTTACTAAGGTGAAAACATATTGAAGAGGCGGGCATAATTTCTTTGAAGAGGCACGCCAGCCAGCCACTAAAAATTAAGATTAATTCAATCTGAAAGAATTTTATCTCTATACTGCACAGCTATTGCTAAAGCTTTATCTTGACCACCACAGGTTGAAGACATAAATGCTTTATTGGATTTTGGTAACTTTAAAGTAGAGGGGAAACGTACTTGTCAACCTATAATCTGTTTATTAGAAGTGTATATAGGTGAAATATAATATTCTCCACATTCTCTACGAGCAGAAACTGCTTTTAATCAGTCCTCAAGACGGCTCATTCAAACTTCTTTGTCTGTAATACGCTCATTAGTACTATGATATATTCTATATACAAGCGCTTTTAGACCAAAATAAGTGTGATGGCCTCCTGATCTAATTAGCCCCTCTACTCATACTAATAAATTAAAGCTATCTCTTTTCCCATATAAGAAATGCGAATATTTTTTCAATAAAGGAAATAAAGAATTAAATACATTATCAATACCTTTTACTGTTAAAGTAAAAGTATTAGTACCTTTGTCTAAATTAGCTTTAATATTCAAAGCGTTTAAACAACTAGTCATTCTTTCCATTATATATTTATTTGATTCTACATTAGATTGTATTATATTAAATAAAGGAACAATAACAACAGTACTATTTTTGTCTTTTCATTCCAGTTTCAAATGTAAAGTACCATCACCTAAAAAGAACCCTAATATAAATAAGAAAGATGGTTTTACATCATTTTCTTTATATAAAGGTAATTCTTTCAATAAGCCCTGATCTAAATTTAAAGAAATTAATTTTTCTTCTAAACTTACTTTATAACGAGGAGAATGAGCAGTTAAAGAATAAACAAGACTCACTAATAAAACTTTAGCCTTATCGTCTGAACTGTGATGTTTAATATAATCTTTTAATTCATAAATTTTTTTTAGTTTTAGAATAGCACGATATTTTTCACCATATTGCATATAGAAATAAGGAACAAATACAGAAAAAAAAGTATCTCAACCGGATAATCTATAAGCAATAACAAACTTACCAAAGCTATTTAAAGTTATACTAAAAGTTCCTTTATTACATAAAGCTTTGTCTAATCTAATAAAAAATTTCGCGCTTTCTTCAGAAAACAACTGAGTAGCTGAGCAGATAGGATAAAAATTCAACTCAGATCTAAATATACCTCCTATATACCCTTCCGCTTGCCAGAAACCATTGGCAAGTAAACCAAATTCTTTTTCAGATCCTTCATATGAAGGATCTGAATTCTTTATAGTTTGAAATAAACTTTTAACTTCATAAAGAGTCATTTCTTTATTTCCTACTTTTCCTACACGGGCAGGTTTAAGACTGTCGGCAGATTCCGTCAGGAGAGAATTATTTTGATAAAAAGAGGATATATAACTTTCAGTCTTTAAAAAAGTATAGAAAGTAATTAAATAACAGTTACGCCTGACTAAGGCATTCTCCCTAAATAGGAGCTTGCTGAGTCCGTAGGACTACTAAACCTATCCATTTAACGAAATCTTCTTATCAAAAAAAAGATCCTGCATTCTTTCGAAAGGGGCTTGACTATATCTTAAGCTTGCGCCAACCAACATTTAGTCGATGAACTGCACACCTCACTGTAAATACAGTGATAGGTGCTTGGCTGCGGATTACCCATTTATCAGACATTAGATAATCAATTTCGATTTTACCATACCACGAGTCGTTACCTGTGCCACAAACTATGTTACCATGTCTGCTTGGTTGAAATTGCTTTAGGGTTTTCCCGCAATTTGATGGTTTCTTGTAGCCAGAAGTTCATTCTGACAATAACTAGCTTTCCTAATTATATAATTATCACTATCACCTAAAACATTAGGCATAAAGAATACAAATATTCCTAAAACAAATATAAAGATAAATATAGTAATTAAATCTTTAAATAAGAAATAAGGAGCCATAGGCATTCTATCATAATATACTGGAACTCCTAATGGATTACTTGATCCAGCTGTATCATGTAAAGCTATCATATGCATTAAAACTAATGCCGCTAAAATAAACGGTAATACAAAATGTAAAGCGAAGAATCTGTTTAATGTTGCGTTATTTACAGAGCATTTGTGTTGGTAGTCACGTATTTAATATTAATTAAATACTCTCACTACACTCAATAAATCTCTTCATTGATCGGACTATATCATGATCTCTTGTTTATTTAGTAAATTGAAGGTATTTTTATTTTTTCCGCATATCTAGATATTGTACGCAATTGTTTTATTCATAATAAGTATTGTAATCTTTTATTTCCCATTAGTTTTACCGGTGCTCTATCTAAAAAATTAATAGTATTCTCTATTGATCTTACACTTGTAACTTTTAATCTAGAACAATCATACTTGTCTAAATAAACCGTGGTGGTAAAAGATAAATACTTACTTATAGCTTTTATTAAAATATCACCATCTTTTTGGGCAATATCAAAACTAGCTACTAAATAATCATTGTCTTTTTTTAATTTATATATACTAAAGCAACCTTCAGCCTCTATAAATCCTACTAATCAAGCTGAAAAGTAAGACTTATCTAAAATAGATTCTACAGAATTTAAAGGTACATTGCTTCTAGTATATTCAGGTAAATCTTCAGAATATATAATACCTGAAAGCAAAGCACTTCTAAATCTTAAGTAATCATATTGTTTATTAGAAAACATAGGGTATTTATCAAAAATGGGTAGTATAAAGTTTTTTAAATGTTTTTTATCTCTAATTCTTAGAGATACCATCTCTACCTCATTTCTTTTTCTGAAGCTTACAACTCCTATACCTAATAATGCTTTAATTTTATAAATTAATTGTACATCTTTAATAGATAATTCAATACCTAATTCATATGTTAGGTATTTTCCTTTTTTTGTGATAGAAAAAAATCCATCTCCTTCAAATAATCCTACTAAATAAGCGTAGGTGAGATCTTCTGCATGTAGTCTCTGAGAGGCTTCTGAAGTATGAATACTTCTCACCCCTGCTGATTGTCTCCATGTCATTGCAATTTTCACGCAAATAATTGTTAAAAATAACAAGAATAAGTCGTATGCAAATCCTAAGATGGGAGATGTTCCAGCATTAAGCAGAATTTTTAACATTACGTCGCCGCAATGTGGTTCATCTGTATATAAACCTCCTCAAATGACGATTGTTTTTGTAGAATATTTAATTTATACTTTACATCTATTAAGATGTATTTAGACTATTTCTTAAATCTTCTTTAAGAAGATTTAGGGGTTATCGTGTTGAGCTTATTGTTGGTATAACTCACTCATTAGTCGTTGAACGCTCTTAATCCTAAGCTTGCGCCTTATATACCGAATTAAGTTCCGCTACAAATAATTTAATAAAACGGAGGTTGTTTATTTATTAAATGTCCTTGTAATTTTCCCCATTATGCCTCTAAAAATAATTATTTATTATTTTTAAGGAGCCCATTAAAATTATTAATTTATGTTTAGGTTATTTAGGGTAATTTAATTTACTATAACGTGAACTTGCACGCAAATTATTTAATCATTTTTCATATTGTATATATTTTAATCCCACTAAAGGATGTAAACCTGAAAATGAAAAATAATTTATAACTTTTTGTACATCTGATTTGGAACTAACTCCAAATTGATTATAGTTATTTGTACTATCTATTTTTCTATTTGTAGAAAAAATCAATTTAAAAGCTTCAAATAAATCAGAATGTATTCTTTGTTTTAATTGAAAACAACCATCATTGTTTTTTTTAATAAAAAAAGAACCTTCTGAACATGTAAATCCTACAATTCAATTTTTAAAAAAAGGTAATAATGTATAGTCTACTGGACTTTTAGGTATTTCAAAAACAAATGGTACATTCTTAACCTCTGAAATTTCACTTTGTAATTTTATATCATTTCTTAATATATACATAGCTAAATTAAATTGATCTATTCTAGTATTAGTTAAGAAAAATATATTATTATAAATAAATAAAGGAAATAATACTTCTTGTAAATCAGTTTTATTAATAACTAATTTGCAAGTAGGGCTTTTTAAATCTTTATATATATTAATCTTACCTAATTTTAAAACAGAATGTATATATTCTAAAGTAGAAATATCTTCTAAATGTAATGATATAACTAATTTCATAGTTATAAATCCTTTTGGTGTTTTACTTATTTGAATATATCCGTCTCCATCTATTAATCCAGCTAAAAAAGCTAAAAAAGATGAAGGTATCGAAATATATTCTTGTTTATCTAATCTTAAAGTTTTATTACTTTTTTTTAGAGCATTCTTATGTATAGTACCTATGGTAGGTAAAGAAGTTTCCTTAGTATAAACTTTTAAATATAGTAAATAAGTTCGCATTGCGCCGTACATTAAAAATAAAGTAATAATACCTAAACATAAATTAATAATAGTGTTTGTTGACTCAACTATGTCTTGTCCAATTCATGGAACAGCACTAATTAAATTAGTAATAACTGTAGCACCTCATAATGACATTTGTCCATAAGGTAAAACATACAAGCTTACCTATTACAAGGAGGGCGAAACTTCGTTTAGTATAAAAAAAAATATATTTTTTTTTATTCCTCTCCATCCTTCGGCAGTAGACAAAGTCTCGCCCCCCCTTAAACTTTTTTTCTGTAAGAATAAGCAAGCTAAAGCTAACCCATAATTATTATAAAAAATTAGCAGCCTTTAATGCTCTTCATGCCTCATCTTTTCTTATGGCCCGCATGACATTTCCTTCATATGGTATTTCTATCATATCCATCTGCCCTATATCTGCTCTACCAAGATTACGTATTTTAGAGAACATTTCTGCGGTTTCATACTTAAATACTTCACTTTGTAGCAGTAGATTAGACTTTGCCACTCCAAACCCCGGACTTCTTACCTTAGAACCCGCGTCAACATAATATATATGCTTTAGAATAGGACTTTCCCTTACCATAGCTATAAACTTATCTGCCTCATCTGGTAGAAAAAGATATCTAACTACATTATCTTGATAAAATTCTATATATGAATAGGCAATATCTTCAGTTAGATTATATAAATATTGATTTATTAATTTTCGGGTTAATGGGTAAAACTCTCTATGCTTATTAGCAATCTCCAATATATAATTCATTACCCCTTCATCACGATATCCTAATAAAAAATTTAGCCTTACAGTATCCCTATTAAAACATAAATCTAAAACAAGTTTTTTTGCTTGTCTTAAATTATAGTTATGAGAACTTAATGCTTCACAAAATGCACTTTTTAAATCCTGACCTGAAAAAGTTGTATTTCTGAGAGTTTCTATCCCGGGTGTATAACCCATATTTATAATTAAATCGTAAAATTCTATCATCATAGTGGCTGGTTAGAACCCATCGTTGTTAACTTATTGGAGCTGGTTTAGCAACTATAGCTCTAGCGGGGGCTGGAGTAGGAATAGGTGTAGTGTTTGGGTGTTTAATTATAGGTGTGGCTAGAAATCCTTCATTCAGGCCATAAATAAGTTAAATTTATTTTACAAAGTTAATAATAGTTAGAATAACTTTGAATTCGTATATTCTATTAGTAGTACTTTGTAGCTAATTTAAATTAGCTACAAAGTACTACTATAAGCCTCGACTGTGCATTAAGCAGCATTTCAGCTACCCACCAGTGACCCAGTCTGTCGCGATTATATGAATAACCGACGATCTCTTATATTAAAATATACTTTGATCGTTTTCACTAGCATTGCCAAAGAAACGATTTGGTTTCTTCAATAACCTTGTCAGGTTACTCTGCTTTAAGTTTTATTTCTTTCCATAAATTGCATAAAACTATATACTTGCAGGACTACAACTATAATAATAATTTAAGGGAGCTTATCCTTCGGAGCCCGCCTTATTTAACATAATCAACTATTCAACGTCTTTTTAATCTTTTGCTAGGACTTTTTAATGTTCTTTGTATAGTTTTAGTTGAACAATTTAAAGCTTCTGCTGCTTCAACTATACTATTAAATTCGCCATATACAGTATTATTTAATTCTTTTACTATAATAGGCTTAGAATTCTTTTTCATATTTAAAACACCTTGTTCTGTATAGTCTAAAGGTTTTCTATTTAAAGCTGATTGTCTCATAGTTTCTATAGTTTCAGAAGATAAAGTTTTACCTCTATTCAAACTACCTATTTCTTCTCTACCCTTCTCACTATAATTAGCTTTCATCTTTATTCTATTAACTTCAGTATGTTTATACCCAAAGCTAGATCCTGCTTCGGTTAATATATTATAGTCAGGTAAAAGAGATTTTAGATAAAAATCTTCTAAATCTAATAATTTTTTATTATTTTCTTGATTAACTATTTCAGGGAATAATTCTAATACAATAAAGACAAAATTATGTAAACCATATTTATTAACTGAATTTTTAACTATTTTACTACCATTTAAATATATTAAATGTTTTGAAAATCTAGAGTTAATTCTGTCTGTAGAAGCTGATCCTATATAATAACTTAAAGTTTCTTTATTTAAGATCATATAAATACCACTAAGTCCCTTAGTTTCTTTAGCTATATTTTTACGAACTGAATCTTCATTTAGATTATGATAGATAAAAACAGGATTAAGATTTTTGGCTAATAAAAACTTATTTATACGTGGGAACGAAGTCTCCTCTTTATTATTTCTCGATGTTGAATAATATCTTTTATCGTTAAAGGTTGTCGTAGTTGTTATTTTATTATTATTATAGTCGTTTTGGGCTATTGTAAGGTAACCCAGGAATCCTGTTACTATCATAACGATAAGGATTATTGTACCTATGACTCATGTCAATGTTCTTGGTGCTCTATAAGATGCGTAGTATATACCTCTTCCTATGTGTAAGTACCAAATCTATCCTTTTACCATTTGTAGTGCAAATACTACAAAACAGGCTGAGTTAGGATCCTTCTCCCTAAGCAGTAATCTATGGTTAGTTGTAGGGATTACCACCCATTTAAAAGATAATAAAGATAAGAACCAAAGCTTAGGGGTAAAGATACTTGCCTATTTATTTGCTAGTTAACTTAATTCTTTATTACCTCTGTACTCTTTCGAGTAGGGTTTGACTATATCTTAAGCACTATCAAATAGATAATGCCAACCAACATTTAGTCGATGAACTGCACACCTTACTAAGTATTAGTAGTAGATGCTTGGCTGCAGATTGCCCATTTAACTTTCGTATATAAATTTCGATTTTACCGTACCACGAGTCATTACCTGTGCCATAAGTTATGTTACCATACTTACTTGGTTGAAATTTCTTTAGGGGTTTCCCGCAATTTGATGGTTTATAGCAGAAGGTTCACTTCCACAATTTAGCCTTAAGAGCTTTCTCAAGGCTCTTATTTTTATTTCCATTATGAGGCGAAGCCTACTGCCGCTTGCTTTATTTTTTTTTTCTATAGAAAAAAATCCGCAGCCGAACAAACAGGTAGCAATAAATCAATATTAACACGTTTAATGACAACTGCTATATATAAACGCCCTAGAGGTGTTGGTTTATTGCTCCCTCTCAAAGATAATGGAATTTTGGCCTAGTTTTAATTAGATTTACTTTATTTACTTATATTATTTGTATAACTTTAATACTGATGGCATGATATTAAGGTAAACGAACATCACGTTGGAATACCAGATTTTGGTTATCGTGCTCCACCAAAGAACCCTTATCTAATCTTCTATTTATAGTTCTAGTATGGACATTGAAAAACAAAGCACAATCTTTTATAGAATTAAACTTAAAGACTATTTCACCTTTGGTATTTAAGACATTAACCCCTACGTTACCTCTACCTTTAAGATAAGTACCTAAGGATTTTATTAATATTTTACCGTTCGCTTGTACTTCAAAATTTGAAGGAGAAGATAAAAGTTTTAATGCTCTTTCTTTCACATCTGCTCGTGAAGTATCCTCTTCAGAGGTAGTGTTATTAGATAATCTATAATTATTCATACCTTGGGTAATTAAAGAGATCAACTTTTTACCTTCTTCCGTAAAATGTCAACCATGGTTTATAAGGTCTAAAATTAACTTTCAGTCAACATAGTCCTTAAATTTTTTACTTAACCAGGTTAACTTGTCAAAAAAAGGTATAATAACGTTAGATATAAAATACCTCTGGGTTATAACTAGTTGGGCCATAGCCTTATAATCCCTACCTTTAGCTTGGTTATATGTGGCTAAGCTAACTAGGTTAGTATTATTTCTTTCCACATAATTTTTAGCTGTTGGTAGTGCTAAAAAATATTTCTGTATAGCTTCTAATACTATTATTTCCTGTGAAGTTTGCCCTATACCAAATTTTAAGCTGTAATCTGTTTTATTCGTGGAAAAATAACCCTCACCTTCTACAAACCCTAGCAATCAGTAAGGAGTAATGTGTATCTTATGATCTGTCGACTGTTTAAACTCTACTCTCTTTTTATTCATTTTATCTTTAAGGGTGACAATTTCTTGAGATAGTTCTGAGGAAATATTAACAGATTCACGATAAAAATAAAGATCGTAAGCTTGTCTAAAGGCTAGGTAGTTTAAGTTTTTGCTAGTATTTAGGGGTCTTTTGTCTAATACACCAAAAATTACGAGTAGTGCATCCTTACTTGAAACAGTAAAATTTACAGAGCTCTCTCTTAAAGAGAAAGCACCTACACCTAATCTTTGTATGATATATTTAATTAAAGGTGTTTCATCAATATGCAGACAAAAAGTGAAAATAAATTTGAAGTGATTCTTCACAGTTTGTATTGAAAAACAACCCTCCGCATCTACAAAACCTCTGAATCATTCGCCAAACTCTTCATCTGAAAGAAAGGCTAAGTTTTCAGGTTTATGTGTGGGGGCTGTTTCACATGCTATGTCTCCTATTTTACTGTGAGAAGAAGTTACTATGTTATGTATACCTGATTTAGAAGATAGTGCTCTGCTATATTTGCGGAGTGCAAATAAAGGCAGCTGAGCTTTACTACTTTTTAATCTTGCATCTTTTGTAGCAAGGTATTTTATACAAGGTTTGTTTGAAGTAAATAAAGGATTACACAAAAAAAAGTAGACGAAATCTACACAAATAATGACTAAAAAGAAGAAAGCTGATGCTGTGTTACTATGTAAGTAACGTACTAATCATCCATTGTTTACATCACGCATAATCAAATAGTATTAAAATAAATTATTATCTACTATAATCTAATCCCTAGACGCACTATCTATGGGCTTAGATGTGAAAATATATTTATTTTTATAAAGTTTATTAGTATCAATATAACGATTACAAGTATTACTACTAGGCTTTAAACCTAATGCTTTATGAGCAGTACTAAATGAAGCAAAAGGAGACCCCTTTACCATTTCTGATCCATCATAAATATAAACAATCTTAGGATTTTCTGATCTATTGGCTATACTGTATTTACGAACATTTTCTGTGTGAGGTATATTAAGTTTTACATCAAAAGGTGGTTGAAGCTCTATAATAGCATTAAATCTTTCAGTTATATTAATAATCTTATTATTAATATCGCTTACGGATGAAGATTTCATCGTGCTATATCTTTTATTTAGAGTATCTGAAATATCTAAAAATAAATTCTTACCTTCTGTTGTATAATAATATCCTTTAATTTTTAATAGTAAAGCCATTTTTCATAGTTTAAAGTCTATAGCTTTACGAGAGTAAAACTTAGATGAATCTAGATATGGTAATAGGTAATAATATAAACCATCTACATTAGCTATTGCTAATGATACTACATTAGTTCTTATATTAATCGTATTTGTAACGCTTATAGGAAGTATTTTATTATCAGGATCCTTATGTAGTGTAGCATTGTTTGATAAGTTCATCAAAAAATTGATTATACCATTTAAACATTCTTGACTAGTATTTTTCTGTGCTACTTGAAAATACAATGCTGAACCTGTTTTAATACCGAAGGTACCTTCACCTTCTATAAATCCTATAAGTCAATTTGGGTTTATTATAATTTGAGATTTCGAAGTATCATATGTGAATACCTCTCTTTTAGAATTCATACTATTCTTAATAGATATAATTTTGGCTATATCTGTCTCAGATAGTACTTTATTCTTAGCTTTAATAATAACTACTTCATTAAAACTAATAAAGTCTAACTTTTTACTAGTATGAAGTGGAAACTGTTTAAAGATGTCACATAACTTATTTATATTTAAAGAATCTTCGACGATAAAAGAACAACTATTTCTACTACTTTCTTCCACAACTCTACCAAAACCTAACTTAGATTTAATTATGTAAAGTACTTCTATATCGTCAATATGTAAATTTATTTTAAATCTTAATTTAATATATTTACGATCTATTGATACTAAAAAATTACCTTCAGCATCAGTAAATCCGCTAAATCAATATAAAAAGTCTTTATTATGTGTTGCTTGCTGTAGCTTCGCATCGGAAGGGTATGCAAGCATGTGTACTTTGTTAGAAGAATTATCTAATCTAAAGTCATCTTCATTTAAATAAGGGGAGTTAGTGAACTTTCGAAATCCCATTTTATTTTTATAACCTGATACAAAAATAAACAATGATAAAGTTATGCCTTCAAATAGGCATAGATACATAATCTATACTTCTCTACTTTCCAGTGGAGATTGGACTATATCATCATCTATGTTTAGGAGGGCGCGTATAAAAAAAAATATATTTTTTTTTTATTCCTCGCCTTAAATCATCAAACCTAAATCAGATGTCGGGCGTATAGTCTCTGAAGATAATACTGGATATATAATAACATTTAGTATTTTCCTGCTGATTGTCTTAATAAAGGTTTTCCAGCAATTAGCCCAATTTAAAGAACACATTATGCTTATGTATGTTCTACAGAATTAAATGCTTCTAATACTGAAGGGTTGTAGTGCATTGCTAAAGTAACTCCAGTTACAATTTGTATAACTAAACAAAGTAATAATAAAGATCCGAAATTTCATAAGTAACTTATATTACTAGGTTGTGAAGCGTCTATTAAATAACCATTAGCTAATTTTAATAAAGGGTGATTTTTTAATATTCTCATAATATTTTTAAATTATATATATATGGTATATAAATATACTTTTATAGCGAGCGAAAAAAAAATATTCCTGATACCTAACGAAGTGTATCCCTCAGGAAATAGGGATATGGAATAGTCTACTACCTAGAAAGGGTATATATTTATTTATTTTTTTTAAGTAACCTTACTGTAAACAGCAAGAGGTATACATTAAACTGTATAATTTACAGAACTATTCATAGCGAACTCTTTCAAACCCCTGGTACAGTACGAAGTTCGATGGCTACAGAATACACAAGCTCTCCCGTAGGAATAGTCTATGCGCAAACTTGCTATATTTTCCTCCTCCTACTAATTCTAAATCGATAGCTTGCGTCTATATTAATAACAACTTAGCGTAACGCCTCCATCAGACTTAGGTTTATCGATTTTTGTTTCTTTAATAGGCTGGCTGATTTCGAAGAAATATAGCCCGCCTCTTCTAAAAGCTAAGTAGGGCTAGCGAAGCTAGCAGAGAGACTTAAAAATTCTTCTTTAAAACTTTTATTAGGCTTCTGGACTACAGCAAGCTCCTTGTGAAAATTTTTCCTTATCTCTATTTTTATATAACTTTACTATATAGAGACGAAGTCTAGAGCTTGCGCCTTGATAAAAATTTACCTAAGTCCATACTAATAGATGTTAATCCTATCTTTGTTTTTTCATCCTCTTTTACATCATCACTATCTAAAATCATACCGTTGTATGTTAAAATTAAAAATAAAACATAGAAGATATAATTTATAATTTCTTTATTATCTAAACCATTTAAAACTTCTCTTATATAATAGTTATGAATATCTACAGGTTTAACTAGTCTATTTAGTAGTCCGGAGTAGGCTTCGCCTCATCAGCACGCCACTAATTTTGTGGCGTGCCTCTAAATTTAAGCTTTCTCTAAGTGAATCTAAATATAAATAAAAATCATCACGTTTAGAAAAACAATACTCTTTTAATTCTTTATTAAATAAACTAATATCTATACCAGATATCTTAACTTTATCTTTACTATCTGATAAGAATTTATATTGATTAAAAAGATAGTTTTCTATCTTTAATTGAGTATCTTCATTAATAGGGAGCTGGCTGATCCCTCCGAAGGGTGGGATATTCCTTAATGATATTGATTAAATTGTTCAAAATTATTTTAACCATATCATTAGACTTAAACACATTATTGTTTAAAATAGGATCTAGAGCATCCTTTATATTTACCTCGTATTTGTTTAAAGTTAAAGAATTACTCTCCTTTATGTTAATAGTATCTGGTTCTAAATTATTATTAGTTTTATCCACTACTCTTCTTGTAGTAGAGTAGAAACGTTTAGTATGACCTATTTGTGCGAAGCGGACCAGGAATTTGAATTTTAAATGTCTCTTCTTTACTTAGTTCTTTATTATTTATATCATTGACTTTAGTTATAACTAATAAAGTATCTCTACTTAAATCTATTTGAGTTTGACATTTAGCACTTTTTAATATTTTTTTAAGTCTATAAGTTATTTCTGTACTATCAACTCGATAAATATATAGCTTGCTGAGTCCGTAGGACTACTAAATCCTTTGGATCATATGAATCAAAAACATTAAGAAAAGGGCAATAACCTGGAGAACCCATAATACTAAATCAACAATTTGTATCTACTAAACTCTTAGTATAACATTCAGTTAAACAATAATCATCTAAAGATTTTAGATAAAAGTAGTGGCGTGCCTCCAAATGAATATTTACCTGGTTCTAATTGTTTAAGGATATTAGTAAGACTAAGATAAAAATCCTTAAACTCTAAAATTAAAGACAGATTATTATTTATACTATCAGTTTTCATAGCTTCAATTAAATTTAAAAAAGCTACTAATGAAGGTAAAAATAAAACTGCTTTAAAATTATTTCCATCATAAAGTAAAACATTATTTATATCAGAATTAACAATTAATTCTTTACTTGTAAAACCGGAAAAAAATCTTGAAAAACTAGGTTTAAACCCCAGTTTTGAGCTAACATTGCTATTGCAAAAAAATAATTTCATGAAAAAGTGTATAAAAATGCGTATGTTCACTTGAGTATTCAGCTCGGAGTCCTAACGTCTTCATCTATCCATATTTAACCCTATGCTAGGAACTCTTTTTAGGTCTATAGATAGACTAATTTAGCGCTAAAATTCAAATCTATCTAGGAGCTCACATCACCGATATCTCGCCCATAAAGATACCTGAATAAATAGCCTTATATTTTATACAAAGTTCTTCATTCATTAATAATATAATACCTGATATGTAGCAATATTATATGAAGATAGTCTAAAGCTAAAATGATAGCTTTATAGACTTTGGTTCTAAAATAACGAATATTTCTGGCGAAGCAGTTGTAACAGCCTATAAATAAGGATTCTATGGGGTCCTCTCTTACAGGAGCTTGCTGATTATTTTTTTCTGTGCTTCTGTGCGAAGCATACAGAAAAAAATCAGAAGGACTACTAAATCGAAATTAAGTTGATATAATCCAAAAGTTGATCTCTTCTCAATGTTGAGAGCTTAAGTCAAAATCTTTTGGTAATAATAAAGAATATTTTTTTCCTAAGTGCTATATCTAGTCTAAATTTTGGTCAAAAAAAAAAGGTATCAACCCGGTCCATCCGAGATCCATACAAATATCGTCAACAGGTCTTCTCTCATAACGTGTAAGTTTCTCATCGGTTTTTTTACCCATACCTCTCGTTACTGAGAAATATAATCATTGGTAAAAAGATACCCTCCTTTTTTTTTCTCATTTTAGAGTCGAACTAAAATTATGCTATCCTATTAAAGCTAATGAGATTTAGGGTTATTAACCCTTTAATATACTACTAATGCTTGCTTGCAATACGTTATACCGTAAGCAAGCAAGCAAACATGCACTCCTATCCTAATATAGATAGCTTACCTTTAATATATACGCTTAAAGGCGGGCCAGCATTGCGAGTAAAAAAAGAGCTAGTGCTAGTGCTAATCCAGGCGCGGCGCGATTCGTTTCACGAATCAGCAAGCTCTAAAATAAATAAATAACTTTATTTTAGAGCTTGCGGATCCCTCCGAAGGGAGGGATATTACTCCTCCCCGATTTCCATCCTTCGGAGGGAATATAGATATGCACTACAGCACTATCCCTTACTCGTAACACAGAAATAAGGCCGACTGTATTTTCTAGGAAGAGACTTCGTCTAGTAGTGCAGGTTAGGTTCATCTATAAAAGGTTATAGCCCTAGTTAAGAAATATATTAATATTTTCTCCTAACGAAGTGTAGTATTTCATAGTACACTTCGTTAGGAGCCGCGAAAATCCGCAAGCTCTTCTTACGAGCTAGCGCCTTAATTAATAAATTAAGGCAGGGACGGCTGATTTCGAAGAAATATAGCTCGTCCCCTCTATCTATTTCGGAGATGGCTAGTGCGCAGTAATTTTAGAGCCTGCTGATTCCCGCCTTCGGCGGGAATAAGTATTGCGCCGACCTATGCCAGGCGCAAGCTCGAAAAAAATACTACTACATAACCTTCGGATTAGAAGCGCCCTAGTTAGAAATTAAAGAACGATCTTTATGTAACATAAGAATTACTAAGCTTGCTATTGTAATAGAATTTACTACGTCATCTACTACCTGTACAAAAGTAAAAATAGATAAGTAGAAGCAAATTCCTATTAAAATATAAAGAGCGTAATTAGTAACAACTCCGTTACTTAAGCTAGAAATTATTTTACTAGCTTTAGTTAAAATAACACCAAACCCATAAGGACCTATTGATTCAATACTACCTTTATCTAAAACTTTTGTAGTTTGACCTCCTATTTCTAAAACTGAATTAACAATATATTTATTATAAAAGAATTCAACTAAGAAACGTTGATTGAAGAAACCATAAATATAATATCCTAAATTAGATAATTTAAAGTTCGATATTATATTTGGCATAAATTCAGAATATATTATTGCTAATGCAGAGAAAGATACAGTAAGGATAAAAGGAATTAATTTAAATATAGTAGGTACACCAAATTCAGTGTCAATCATTATTTCATGAACAGGGTGAATAAATATACTATTGTCTACAAAGAACCCTGAACCTAATCCTATGAAAATATCTCTAGTGATATATCCAAAATATATAGAGAATATCGCTAATACCACTAAAGGTAAACTGATAAATATATCACTTTCATGAGCATTTCTATAATAATTAACTGGTCCATTAGGATTAGTTAAGAAAGTTAAGTATATAACTTTAACTGAATATAATGTAGTAAATATAGCACCTATTACTGCTATAACATATACATCAATACTACTAAAATGATATTGACCATAAGCAGATTCTAATATAAAATCTTTACTATAAAATCCTGTCATAAAAGGGAAAGCGACTAAACTAAGACTAGCGATTAATATCACAGAATAGGTTAAAGGTAGGAAAGATATTAATCCCCCGTATTTTCTTAAATCTTGATTGTCTACTACTGCGTGTATAACTGCTCCTGCCCCTAAGAATAATAATCCTTTATAGAAGGCATGATTTATTAAATGAAATATTGCTACATTATAAGAAGATAAACCTATAGCTATTACCATCATACCTAATTGACTCATGGTAGAATAAGCTATAATTTTTTTTATATCTTGTTGAAATAATCCAATAAGAGAGCTAAACACAGTTGTAGTTGCACCTAATCATAAACATATTGCCAATACCACTGCACTATATTCAATCAAAGGGGATGAACGTATTAATAAGTACACTCCTGCTGTAACCATTGTAGCTGCGTGTATTAAAGCAGATACCGGAGTAGGCAAATATGTTGATTCATGTTATATACAAATATGTACAAATACGACACGAATACTCAATGATTTACATCATTGTTCGGACTATATCTTCGATTATTTTATACATTTATTTATTAATTAATTTTATTAAGGATTTAATAATTTCTATACCCTCTGGATTATGATGATGTTTATCTTTTACTAGCTCATAAACTTTCAATCATCTTAAGTAAGAAACATGTTTCTTAGTCTTCAAAGGGTAACTTTTAATATAATTTAGAATAATGTTTAACTTACTGTGGTTAACTACGGTATTATACCCATCATAACTCTTTATATAAGTTATATAACCGTTTATTAACTCAGCTAAGTATTGACTAAATTCTATATCGTTTTTTTGAGATATAACGTATCTCACCGTTACAATATGTTTATTTGTGGCTTTACTTAAATAGGCTGAAGCTGTAAAACAGCCTTCACCATCCGTAAATCCTGAAAGTCAAGCATTATCCAGAGTAACTTTTTTATTACATTCTATGAATGTAATATCAGTATTATATTTATTATTAAAAGCTTCTAGAAATAATTTAAATTGAGCTATTTTAGCCTTAGTTATAAGGTTACCGTTAAATATATTTATAATCTTAATAAGATTATTTTTATCTCTAACTCTATATTGATGAGTCTTACTTGATTTACTTTGTAAAGATACACTTCCAAACCCTAGACTTTTTTTTATAAAGAATAGTACTTGGCAATCTGTAGTAGATTGTGTAACTTTAAAAGTTAAATAACCTTTCTTATCTACACCAAAATAACCGTCTCCTTCAGCAAATCCTATTAATCATCATTTAAATGTATTATCTATTTTAATCGTTTCACGTATAGTCTCTGAGGATCCCTGTATATTATACAGGTTTCCTGCGGATTGTCCTACATTAAAGATTTTTCCAATGGCTACAAAGTAACTGGTGGACTTTAATGTTAACGGATGTCCCCGCATATAGTGAAATTTAAGGAGAGCCCCTGTTACCAAACCCTCCATAGCCATGGGCAATCATATATGTAAACCTACTTGTGAACTTTTAGCCATTGCACCTATAAGTAAACATATTCCTATAATTGTAGTAATATTTTCATTTATATAAGGAGCTAATGAGAATACAGTACTATAATCTAGAGTTCCTAAAGTTCATAATAAGATAAACATACCTATCATTAAGAAAGCATCTCCAACTCTATTAGTTAAGAAAGCTGAAAGAGAACTTTGATTAGCCGCTATTCTAGTGAATCAAAAACTAACTAATAGATATGAACAAACACCTACACCTTCTCATCCTACGAACATAACTAAATAATTATTACCTGTTACTAGTATTATCATCATAAAAGTGAATAAACTTAAATAACTAAAGAATCTTTGATTGTGAGGATCTGAGCTCATATATCCTATTGAATAAAAATGAACTAAAGAACTGATTATTAATACAGGTATTAACATTGATACTGTTAAACTATCAAATTGAAAGTTTCATACCATATTAAATGATTCGTTATCTAATCATTTAAATAAATTAATTGAAACCGGATTATTATTAAATCCTACTTCGAAAAAGCTAATAATAGCTAATATTGTTGTTATCATTATACTTAAACAACCTAAAATACGGCTACCTGTAACACCGACTTTTCTACCAAAAAAACCGGACACTATAGATCCTAATAAAGGTAATATAATTATACTTAAATACATTATTTATATTCTATTCTAATACTTCCTCTTCTAGACTTAATATGTTTTTTTATATTTATGTATAAATAAGCATATTAAGCGGTTGACTATATCTTAAGCAAATAATATTCCACTTCAGCTGCTGAACCTAACTTTGTCCACCAGCCCGCGTGATTTCGGAGAAATATTAATTCAGAGTTTATTTAATAATATATCTTAAGATTACATTTAAATAAAAACCTAGTTAAAAATAGATTATTACGAAAAAAATCTCCTTTTAATTAACCGGCCCTTGCTGGATATTATTTACCAACCTACGTTTAGTCGATGAACTGCACACCTTAAGTTTATTTATGTTGTAAAAGGTGCTTGGCTGCAGATTAACCTTAAACAATTATTTATGGCGCTAGCTCGTTAACTGTTTTCTATTTCGATTTTACCATACCACGAGTCATTACCTGTGCCACCATCTATGTTACCATGATGGTTTGGTTGAAATAGTTTTAGGTGCTTCCCGCAATTTGAAGGTTTCGCCTTTGGGATTAGCAAAGACTAGAGGAAAGTTCGTTTCCCCTTTTTAGATCAAGGTTTTATTCTATTTGGTTTAATTATTTTAGGCTTCTACCTCTTAATAAATAACTCAAGTACTACTATAATTCAAATCAAATAACTTACATTAACTCACAAAACACCGTGGGATTAGCTTAACTTATTCCTTACCTTATTCAAATTAACTAAGGAATATTTATTTAATGGCTAGCTTGCTAATTTCTGATCCCGCCGAAGGGGGGATATGAAATAGACCCTTCCTAAAGAGTTTAGTGATAAGGTTAGCCAACAGGAAGGGTCGGAACTTTGTTGGCTCCGACCCTTACTGTGGGGGGCGAACCTCTTCATAGCAAACTCTCCGGTGGTAGCTTGCTAATTTCTGATCCCGCCGAAGGGGGGATATGAAATAACAAATTTCTACTTACGTAAACTATTCATGAGGCACGCCACCGCTTTTATTTTACGGATACTATTTAGACCTTCTTCAGTTAAATGTGCTTTATTCTCTAATAATAAAGCAACTTTACCAAAATCTTCGAAGTCTAACAATTTATTACCTAACGGTAAGTATTCCTTAAAGAAAGGGATAATTAGGGTGTTTAGATCTGAAAATTTAGTACATCTATACTTTACCATATCTTCTGAGTATCTACTTATGATACCGCAGTTAAAGAAAGAAGTAAAAGTTGCCATAGTTAATTCATCCCTAATATGTTGAGCTATTTCAAACCCTAATCTTACCTGATATCCCACCCTGTGATGAGTTGATTTGAATATATTAACAAAGAAAGAGCCCTCCCCTGATGTAAATCCAGCCATTCACATTCCATGTGGTATAGATTCTGCAGGGTTCCATGACCTTTCTTGGTTTGGATTAGTAGAAAGAGTTTCTGCAAAAGCGTCCTGGATCTCATCAGATAAACCTAAATTTAAGGATGATTTCATTCTTATTATTTCATTTAACCCTTCCACAGTTAAATGTCTTTTAGCTTCCATTATAGAAATAATAGATTTTCATAATCTATAATCTACCAATTTATTTGTGATTAAAGGATGAGCGTCAAAGTGAGGGATAATAACTTTTATAATTTGTTTTAAAGAACTTACTATAAAATAACATCTGTCACCTCTCACAGCCACAGTACCAATTCCACCGAAATAACTTTGTATGTTGTTTAAGAGTGCTACATCTTTTTTATGTAATGCAATCTGGAAAAAAGCTTGAACACATCATCCTGTTTTATTTCTAGGATCATTTCTTACACCTATTCAAAAACAACCTTCAGCATCTGTGAAACCTGTGACAAATCAAGGATGTAAGCTCATTACTCTTGTAGTAGAGTAATTTCTAATAAAAGTACCGGGAACTTTGAAAGGATAAGAATTTACCTTTCTTAAGTCTGAAACTCTGTTGAGTGATTGAATATTAGAAGTTGAAGCCCTATTAATACTACCTGGAGCATAATGTGAAGCTAATCTATAAAAAGCTACTAGAATAGCTAAACCGATCGCAGATTCTGCACCGGCAACGACAATAATGTAAATGGCATACGTTTGTCCTATTATATCATCGATATTAACAGAACTTACCAATATTAGGAATGTTATAGATAATAGCATTATTTCTATAGAAATAAGCATAAGTATCAAATTTTTTCTATTAAATACGAATCCTAAGATTCCTATTAAAAAAAGTAATAAGGTTAAACTCATATTTTTATTTAATATAACAAATTGTTCGGGAACCATAATTTATGGCTCTATTAGTATAATAATTAAATTAGACTAGAGGTATTGTAGAATTGAACTACAACTTTTATGATATTATAGTCATCAAGTTTTACCTTTAAATTCTACCCCTTAAGATATACATTATAAAATAATGCGTATCTCTAAACGTTCCAGGTATACAGACCAGATACGCAATACTTCCTCTTCGTTTTCTCCCCTTTACCATAGGAATTTAATTCCCTTAGGTGGGCTGGGGATATTCCATAACCTTTAAGTTATGCCTGACTATATCTTAAGCAAATAATTAGAGCTTGCTGGTCCGTAGGACTAGTAATTATTTACCAACCTCCATTTAGTCGATGAACTGCAAACCCATAATTATAAGTATAACTATTGATAAACAAAATTACCTATAATTGTACTAAGGATATTGCAGACTTGAACTGCAATCAAGATGGCCGAAACATCTAGTTTTACCATTAAACTAATATCCTTTTGATTTAAAATAAGTAGCGTGGTGTATTTCATAGCAAGCTCTCTATTTATTTTTTTTTATTGCTAGAGTTAGCGCTACCCTTAGCCTGCGTACCCGGAGGGATATGGATATGCTTGCGCGATTTTTTTCCCCGAGTAAGGGGTCGCTTGCGCCTATATCGAAGAAAAAAAAATACCCCTCGAATAGGGAGTAGTGCATATTTCTTCGAAATTAGCACTAGCGAGCTCGGGAATATGCTACACTTAAATATGCGCCTCCAAATTACCTATAACTATACTAAGGATATTGTAGACTTGAACTACAATCAAGATGACCGTACCATCTTGTTCTACCATTAAACTAATATCCCTTTTTTTAATAAGTAGCGCTAGCTTGCCGGTTTTGAAGAAATCGGCTAGCTCCTCCAAATTTAAGCACGGGGTCGCTTGCTAATTTTCTCCGAATATTCGTTTCACGAATAAGCAAGCTCTCCGTAGGAGCAGAGAAGCTTCAGCTAGCGATAAATAAAAAAAAAATAAAGAAGGGGCCACGTATTCTCTAGCGAAGCTAGCCCTTCTCCATAGCGAAAAGCTTGCGCGTAGACTATTCCTACGGATATTTTTTTTCGAGCTTGCGCCTGGCATAGGTCGGCGCAATACTTATTCCCGCCGAAGGCGGGAATCAGCAGGCTCTAAAATCCAGCAATCAAAAAAATAAAGAACTTTATTTTAGAGCTTGCTTATTCCCGGCGTAGCCGGGAATAGGGAATAGGGCAATCCTAGTTCGCCGTTTGCGACACTCGCACTATTAAACTGAATATAGTCAATGCACAAATTTATCTATATTTACAGATTCTATAACTATAGGCATTGAACTGTGAAGAATTCCACATATTTCTGAACATTGCGATTCCCTACTAATTTTTTAATGTTAGTAAAGATTATATTGAACTTATCATTATTTATAAGTAAAATAATAATCTTTATATATTTTTCCGTCTTTTAAACGAAGATATAAAGTTTTGCTATCTAATTTTATGTTTAAATTATCAAAGTGTTTAATTGCCTCAGTTATACTGTCAAATTCTTTATCCATATGGAGCTTCGCGCCTCCTTTAACTAATATAGGTTTATTTTTTCTATTAATTATTAATGAATCTGTATCTACTTTTAACTTTTTATATTCATCAATTATTAATCCTATTTCGTCAAAGTTTTTAGGTAAAGTTTTATCAGAGTATTTACATAAGAAATTATGAAACACTTTTTCAATTTTTATGTATTTAGTTAGAGTGTCTCTTTTAATTATTAATCCTAATCCTCTTAAATATTCCATACAAGAAGTTAAAGAATCAAATTTTAAAGTATGACCTTTGGAAGCTTCGCTCACAAATGTATTTCCTTCTTTAATCTCTAATTCTACTGGAATACTTGTACGAGTACCTAACTTATAAGTATCTTTTCTTTCATCTTGCATTATACCTAATAATTCTTCTAAAGAAATATCGCTAGTTAAAGCTGTAGGTATAGGATAGCTTAATAATAAGAACTTATTAAGATAAGGTAATTTAGAATCTACATACTTTTTACTAGTTTCAGTGTGTATATTTAATACTCTTTTTAATTCAATTCTAGATTTAGCGTGATAATAAAGAATACTGCAAGTTAGATCATAAACATATACAGGATCACCTTTTGAAGATCCAGCGTTAACAACTCTTAATGTATTTAGGTTAAATTCTTTATCTAATAAATAAAATTGTTCTAATATTAAAGCGTCTTGACTGCTAAATTTATTACTATCTAACTTAAATATTCTTAATTTAAAAGCTTCTAGTCCTTCTTTATATAGTAAAGGTAAAAATTTACCTGCTAAAGGATAATCTCCGTTAAAATAGTAGTCCATTCTACGTCTTAGTAGGTTGGATGAACCTACATATTTATCACCTGTATTTTTATGTATAAACATATATACACCAGAGAAACCTTTATACTTAGATTTACCTGTTAATTCAGCTAAAAGCTCCTTACCCTTCGGTGTAGATATAGGAAGTTCTATTTCTACACCTTCAACTTTTAATAATTCTTTTAATTTAGAGTCAGTAACTACTAAATTTTGATCGAGTAATACTTTATTAATTACGGATAAAGTAGTAGGTTTTCCACTATTAATATGATCTGAAGCTAAAGCTTCAGAATTATTGACTAAAGATCTGATTGAACTAAAATGTCTTGTTAAAGGTAAAGCTGCTATAGTACTTAGTCCTATACGCTTATCAGATAACAAGTGATTATTAAAAACACTTCTACTAGTTGTACCATGCAATGTTACAACAGTTTATGGAAAATAAGTGATTTATATCACCTTTAAGCGCTTACATTAAAAATAAGTTTAGCAAACTATTGTAGGGTCCCTAAATATAATAACCTCTATTATATCTAATTAACAAAAAATACGGTAAAAGACTCATACTTTTCTGTACCCTTTCGGGTAGGGTCTGACTATATCTTAAGCATTATTAATACTAATAATACCAACCACCATCTAGTCGATGAACTGCATACCAAATAAAAGCTTACTTCTACAATTGGTACTTGGCTGCGGATTGCCCATTGAATAATAAATCTTGATTTTACCGTACCACGAGTCATTGCCTGTGCCATAAGTTATGTTACCATACTTACTTGGTTAAGATTTCTTTAGGGTGTTCCCGCAATTTGATGATTTATAACCATAGGTTCACTACAGTTTTGGCCATGTATTAAAGACCATAGAATACTCCTTCTCTATTTATGAAAACTGATACTTGGTTTAATCTACCTGGGTAAGCATCACATTTTATACCTAAAGATGGACAAGCAAAAGACGAACACTTAAATTATTAAGTTTTAAAACTCCTACATTTAAGCTTTTGAAAAAATATATCCTTTATATGATTTATTAGTATCTAAATGTTTAGCTAACTGATTTCTGTCTGCAGATATACCTATGCTGTTTAGATGCTTAATAGTCAAAGTTATACTAGGGAATTCAAGTGTTTTTTCCTCATCTTCCTTTCGAATAACTACAGCTTTACTAAATTTAGATCTGGAACTTTTCTCTAGCGCTTCTTTCTTTTTCATCTCTATTAAATTCAACAATTCTTGTAAACTCAGTTTGGTTTTCTTTGAGCCAACTAAATGATCGGTGGATATTCTAAAAAAACCTAAATAACTCTCACCAGTTTTTATACAATTAGTGCAAGTAACAAAATGTATTCCTAAAACACCTTTAATTTCATTTAAAGAATAACCGCAATAATATAAAATTTTACCATCTAAGCTATAAAGATACACAGTCTTACCTTGATCAACCCTAAAATTAACTATTCTTTGGGTATTAAGATTAAATTTATCCTGTAATAAGTAGTACTGCTCTAAAAATAAGTAAGAAAAATTAAAATTAAAATTATTTGATGTATTGAATTCTAAGCCTATATTATCCGGCATAACCATAACTTCTAATCTAAACGCCTCAAAACCTTCTTTTTTAATTAAAGGTAGAAGTAAACCTGAATTTTTCTGGTTAAAATGCTTAGAAGAGAAATATTGGTCTAGTCTTCTAGATAGACTGTTACTAGAACCTACATACTTAGCACCTGACGCAATGTGTGTAAATATATAAACACCTGCTTTTATACCTCTGGTGTTAGGTTTACCTACTAAACTTTCAAAAGCACTAATAGTTTGTTCATTTAAAGGTAAATCAAATCTAACACCAGGTATAGCTTTAAGCCTAGATAATTCAGCTTCTGTTATACAAACTTTTTGATTTTTTAGTAGTTTATTTAATACATCTGCAGTAATATCTTTAGAATCTTTGAAAGTCGTTTTATTAGGCGTTGTACTATAGAATTTAACTTGGCTACTTAAATTAATATTAAAAGGTGCTCTCGTACCAGTATAAGCTGGAGATCTTCCTTTATCACCTTCAGCTACAGAAATATAGCTCATATATTGACCTAAGAAAATAGAAATAATCTGAGTTAATTTATAGTTTACATACTTGCTATTATAATAAGCAAGCTTGAATATGAGATAAACAATGAAAGATTTAGCCTTTGAAAAGAAAATCATATAAAGAATAAAGAAAACCCCAACTATAAAATAATTAATATAGTAGTTTAATTTCGCACCACGAAACATACTGGGGTTATCACTTAGCTTATGCAGTGTAGGACAGTTAAGTGGTAACTTTAATCTTGGGTTACTTAGTTCTCCCAAGAACCGGTTTCCCGGCGACTAGAGTACACCTTACAGTATGGATACTGAAGAACCATCTACTCGTTGCTCTTTTACAGTAACCCTGTATAAGCTATAATATTATGTAGATACTCCTACGGTGTATTTCATAGTAATCTCCTGTAAAAAGATACCCATATTACTATATCATAAATTACTGATTTAGATCCGCGATTACCCATTTCAAGTATGAGGGAACTACGTCCGCGCCCTAATCATACCTTCATCTTTAGTGATATTACCATACCTTGAGTCATTAATCAAGCCAGTCAACAAGTTTCCTTGTTGCTTTGGTTACTAAAGCTTTAGGGCTTCCCCGGAGTTTGGCTCTTTTTCACTCTAAATAGATAATCATTACTATTTATTATGAATAACATCACCAGATGTTATTACAAATCTTATATGTGTTAATTCAGGAACTATTACTCTGTTATCAACCTCTAACATTCTTAATCCTCCATCTTCTAAATCAGAATCTGGTACTATATAAGAATCAAATTCTATAAATTCTTCATTTGAATCTATGAAATCTGGGTACTGATATGATCAATATCATTGGTGCCCCTCAGCTAAAATAGTCATAGAAGGGTCATTAACTTCATCCATTAAATATAATAATTTGAAAGAAGGGAAAGCTATTAATATTAATATAACTGCAGGAGTGATAGTTCATATTAATTCGATTAATGTCGATTCTTAAGTACTTTCATACTTAACTGGACTATATCTTACCTTATATAAGGTTTCCACGTTTAGTCTCTAAGGATCCTACTGAAATATAGGGCGGTCTTTCATAACAAGCTCGCTCTGTCTATATTTGGTGGTTTCCTGCTGATAGTCCATTGTACATCCTTTAGGGTTATCACTGATAAAGCATATCTTCGTCATCTTTATAGTACCTAAAGGCTTTAGGAGTTTCCAGCATATAGTGAAATTTTACTCATAGTTTTTTTTTAAGTTTAACGATCTCCAGTAAATTTATATCTATCTTTAAATATTTCACCTGAATTTATATAAAGTCTTACAGTATTAGCACTAATATCTAAAAATTTAGCTGCTTTTCTAATTGAAACAAAACTACCTATTAATTTAAATCCTTCTGAATCACATTTTTCATGTATATAGACAAGATGACCTCTACTAGTACTCATTTTTAATAGAGTTTCTTCAGAATGCTTTCTACCTAAAGCCTTTTGTCTCATTAACTCTTTAGTTTCTAACGAATGAGTTTTACCAAATAATGGGTTATTTTCATTAGAATTGTTTGAAGACATAAGAGCTTTAGTTTCTTCTGTATGAGTACGGCCATACAAAGCTGATTTTTCTTGAATATAGACTCCTTTTAAAGATTTACTAATTTTTGTCTTAGTCTCTTCACTAAGCTTATGGCCTGATGAAGAACCAGCTATTTTTAAAGTATTATATCTTGGATTTAATTTATCCATGTAGTATTGTTCTCTTTCTGTTAAATTAGCTATATCGCAATATTCTAATATCTCAAGTGAAAAATTAGAATACCCGTATTTAATTAAAGCTCTACTTATTACAAGAGTTTCTCTATTTTTTAAATAACTAAGGTTAAAATATCTAATAAATCTTTTAGCTAAACTTATAGATTGTCCAATATATATATCATTCGTTATTTTATTGGTTCATTTATAAATTCCTGATTTATCTTTATTATCCTTAATAATTAATTTTTTCATTGAAAAAGCATCTTCGTAAAACTTTACGCTACTAATAGGGGAAGAGGATGTTGTACTGTAAGACCGGTGATTATTATAAAAAAATTTATATATGGAGTTAAACTTAAAACACTTTTGAGTCGGCACATCTCTACCGTGATTTAAGTATTTATGTGATATTTGTGTTTTAGTTGATGCAAAATTTTTCATTATAGAAAATAATATTCATCCTACAGCAAATAAAATTAAAACTAAATAGTACATGATATTATCCTAATATATATATATAATATATTAACTTTAATTTTGGGTTACTGTTTTCCCACTATGTTGCAGGTTTATAAAGAGGAGCTCGCTAGACAGTTTTACTTTCTAGAAGAATTAATACTAGATTTTATATTTAAGATTTCTTTAAGCCCTTGTGGTGTTAAGTGAGCTTTGTGGTTTTTTAATTGGACTGCTCTACATCAATCCTTAAAATCTTCAGATTTAGAGCCTAGAATAGGGTAAGCCATATAAAAAGGAATTATCTTTTCATTGATAAGAGATAACTTAGTAACAACTAAGCTATAGGCTGACCCTGTTTGTTCTAATCTACCACACTCAAAAAAACTAATGAATTTCTCCATTAAAGGTAGGTCTCTACTATGCTGAGAGATTTGAAAACCTATAACTGATCTTAATCCTTCTTTGTTTGGCGCGGCTCCGCCGACTGCCTTTAAAGTTTTTATTCAAAAACAACCCTCACCATCTGTAAATCCTGCTACTCAATAAGGGTTCAATACAGAAGGTAGATCAAAAGGTTCTATTTTTCTTCCTAGTATATCAGGGAATGATTCTTTTAAGACTTCAGGTAAACCTAAATTCATAGAAGATTTTAAGGCTATAATTTTATTAAATCCCTCTATAGTTAAGTGTTCTTTATTTTTTATTAAAACTAATGCTTCTTTAAATAAAAGAAAATCTGTATGTTTTTTTGTTATTAAGGGGTAATTATCAAAATGATTTAGTATAATATCTAAGTCTTTTAATGAAAAAACTCTATATTGTACTATATTCGGTAGTACCTTTAAATTCCCTATTCCTCCAAAAAAACTTTGAATACTTCTTAATAAAAGTTCATCTTTTTTATGTAAAACTATAGTAAATCCCGGGTTTACATAATAACCTATTTTATACTTGGAATTTTTCCCTATAGATAGATGAAAACAAGACTCACCATCTGAAAAACCTGTGACATAGTGGGGATTTAACTTTGATTTATTATTACTTGGATTTTCCATATATTTATCTAATCCGTTAAACTGTGCAAAGGCTGCTTAGGGTGGTATTCCTACTAAGCTACTCCCTATGTTTAACTGTTTATTAGATCGAGATCAATAGATTATTAATCTTATTGAGGGCTCCACGTTTTTATGATCTAAATTTATTATTATGAACTATTTGTCATAACGTAAAAATAAAGTCAAGTTTTTTCTCCCAAAAACCAGTTTCCTGGCGACTAGAGTACACCTTACCATACCTGGGTACACAGGCATAGAAGAACCATCTACTCGTTGCTCTTTTACAGTAATTTTATTACTGACTTAGATCCGCGATTGCCCATTTCTATAGCTAGAATCTGCCTAACTTATTACCATACCCGAGTGATTAGTTCAGCCACTTATAGCCTTTTGGCTATAGCTTGGTATTAGGAGCTTTAGGGTGTCCCCGGAATTTGGCTCTTATTCACGATAATCATGAAGTTCCACTAATCCCTCCATTTGAGGTGTCGCACTGTCTTGGAAATATATACCTCAAGGCATAGGTGCATCAAAATTAATAAATGTATTAAATAAATGTTTCATATATAAATTTTTAATATAAAATTTCTAATTATATGTCTATATATACAGCTTATAGCCGACCTGCTGCTTATATAAGCAATACTTGTAATTAGTTATATAGCAGCTGCTGGCTATATACAGCCAGCCATGCAAAGGTACAGCAGTTGCTGTAGTATAAGTATAATAGAATTGCCGCCTGTTATATAGCTAGCTTTAGCTTTTAGCTTTATATAGCTATAGCGAGGAACGAAGCTCCTCGCTATAGCTAGAAATATAAAACCCTAAGAGGGGGAGGAGTAAGCTCTCGTGAACGAGAGCTCACCCCCCCCCCCCCCCCCCCCCCCGGGGGGGGGGGGGGAAAAAAAATTAGCCAAAGCTAAAAAAAAAAAAAAATTTTTTTTTTCCTTTTTCCCTTTCTGAATTTGTGTATTCCTAACGAAGTGTATCCTATTCCCTAACGAAGTGTAGGGATACACTTCGTTAGGGAATTAGGGTATTAGTACTAGTAAGCTCGAAAAAAATACACACGCTCCGCTATAAAAATATTATTATACAACATATAATAATAATAAAGCCATCATTAAAGCAAATACTTTTTTTTTAATTATTACCTCTTATTATGGTAATAATATATTTATTTTTATATGGCTTATTGGTACCTTTTATTAACTGAGATTTTTCTCTTCTTAATAATGTTTTAATATCCGAGTTTAAGTAACTAGCTGCTTCTCTTACACTACTATAAGTAGTAGTAATTTTAGTTTCAATATCTGTTATTTCTACATCTAACCCTTTAACAGGAAGATGAGTTCTATTTTGAGCTATATTTCTTAATTTCTCTATAGTCTCGGGTGTATGTGTTTTATTATAAAAACTATTGTTTAAACCTTGACGATTTTTACTCATAAGATCTTTAACTTCATCTGTATGCTTTCTACCTGTAGCAGCTATTCTCATTTTATCTTTAGCCTCTAAACTATGTTTAAATCCTTTAGTACTACCCGCTAAAGGTGTTAAATTATATTCAGGTTTTAAAATATCGATTCATTTTTGTTCACATTTAATAACATTATCTGAATCACTATACTCCATAATATGTAATATAAAACTACTCATAGAATACTTATTTAGAGATCTAACTATATAAAGATTATCTTTATGTTTAAGATATCAAAGTTGATAATAATCACTTAATCTTAAATATAAAGGATCACCACTACCTACATACATTTTGTTATTGATTTTATTTTGTCAAACATATACCCCGATTTTCCCATTATTATCTTTACGTATTATTTCTCTTTCATTTAAAGGGTCATAATACGTTTTAATAGGATTTTGACTACTTGGCGAATTAAATGTGGTGTTATTAATTTTAGTCGAGATTTTTCTACATATAAAATTGAATTTTAAGATTAAATAAAAAGCCATATATACTTTAAATATTAAGAGATTTCTCTCTTATCTAGACTATGTCTTATATTTTATAATATAAAATATGAGGGCGCTGATCGTAGAATTATTGTTAATACTTTACTCATCTACTAGTCGTTGAACGGTTTTAATATATATTATTGTATTATATTAAACTTCGCTGCAAATTTACATAATAAATATTATGTCCTCTTTGCAATTCACCCTCTTTATACTGCGCTATTTGCCTCTACGCAGTTGCTTCTGAGAAAGCAAACCCTAATATAGAGTATGAAAATAATTGATTTTTTAAAGAAGGATTTCTAGCCACACCTATAATTAAACACCCAAACACTACACCTATTCCTACTCCAGCCCCCGCTAGACCTATAGTTGCTAAACCGGCTCCAATAAGCTTTGAGGCTTCAACCATAATGGTTACTAAATCTAACATCGGGGTCTATTGATATACATAGTAAAAGGTTTTAGTTTATTTTTAAAATAACTCTTAATGGACCGGACTATTAAGTATCCTTAAATAGCGACCCCCTTCGGCGTGATTTCCATCCTTCGGAGGAAATACTCGTAAAAAAAAATAAGAATAGGCAGTAGTAGTCCTTCGGACTCATGATTTCGGAGAAATATGCCTACTACTCTTATTATTTTTCCCTAGCGAAGCTACTATCGTCCTGTTAGAAGTTTATATCGAGTTGCCCCCCCCGGGGCTCGAGCCTCCTGATTCCCTAATGAAATGTAGGTGATATCGATCGCGCTCACTATTAAACTTCACAAATTAATATATTAAGGAGGCTATTAGGGTGGAGGTTAGTATATGTAATAGTTTAACAAGTGTGCGTGTGGGTATTTTTTTTTTATCTAGCGAAGCTTGCGCCTGGAACAAAGTTCGAGGCTTCGCCTATACCCCGTTCACGCTTTCATACTTTTATACTTTTTAATAGTCCCCTAACGAAGTGTACTCGTCGTATCCCAGGCGGACCCACTTCGTCTAATTTCTGATCCCGTAAGGGATATGAAATACAGACGAAGTCTCGGGTACGCAGGCTAAGGAGGACTACTCGTTTCACGAAGGGGCAAGCTCGCAAGCTCGGTCGGATAGCCGTCTACTGGAATACTACTTATGTTCAGTAAACATATTAATAAATTTTTTTGATTTATAAAAATAATTATTGGATTGTCTACTATCTATTTTCAATGCATTTTTACCTAATTCAAATACAAATCCTGCTGTAATTATACCAATAAAAATTAGCACTACTATTAATCCATAAATACCATTTTCATAAACGCTTATACCATATGGATATATTACTAATATTTCTAAATCTAGAAGAAGATAAACTAATGCAAATATGAAGAATTTAACACCGAATTGAGTTCTATTTTGACCAAGGAAACTATGAAAACCACATTCAAAAATACTATATTTTTCTTGATACGTTTAAATCAAATTTCTCTTACCTATAATTTTAACATATGAATTTAGTGCGTGTGTGCTTATAATTAATATTCGGAGCTTGCTGATTCCTTAGCTCGCTGAGACTTCGTCTAACCAAAGGGATATGGAATACACGAAGAGACTTCTCCGCCGAAGGGGGACTACGCAAGCTCTATCTATTTGTATTCATTGCATTACGGATTTTTTTTATTTCATCTAGTCCTTGTTTGGTTAAATGTTTTTTATTTTCCATCAGTGTTACAACTCTACTAAAATCTTTAAAATCTAAACTTTTATTACCATGTATGTAATATTTATCATAAAATGGAATAATAATATTTTTTAGACTAGAAAAATCAGATACTTTAAAATCAATTGCACCTCTACCATCTAAACTTGTATAACCACATCCTAAATATTCAATTAGACTTTTTATTAAAAACTCATCTCTAACACTTTGAGTTATAATAAAACTTAATTTTACCGCTTCTCCGATTTTAGATGTTTTAGATTTAAATACTACAACACTAAAACAACCTTCGGCGTCTGTAAATCCTGCTAATCAAAGAGGATCTATATTAAGAGATAATGGAATTTCAGGTCTTAATACAGGAGTGATGTTAGGATAAGCAATTTTTAATTCATCCTTTAAACCGTTATTCATAACAGCTTTTAAAGAAACAAGTTCTGATAATCCTTTTTCCGTAAGATGACTTTTGTTTATAATTAAATTATAAGCTAGCTTAAATAACATGTAATCTGCTTGTTTTTTAGTATTTAAAGGATATCTATCAAAATGGTTAATTATAATAGATAAACCTGTTAAAGATTCAACACGATACTGTGCAGCACCTTTACCCATAAGAAAGACACTACCAGTGTTAAAAAAGTTTTTTAAACTATTTAATAACACTAAATCTTTTTTATGTAAGCTTATTACAAATCTACATGCTACACGTCAACCTAATTTATATTTGTTATCTTTTATTATTGTTAATATAAAAGAACCTTCACCATCTGTAAATCCAGTAACGTATGAAGGATCTAATTTAGGGGGGAGGGAACTTTGTTCTAGCGAAGCTAGCTCACCTACTAGTGTAGAAAAATTTCTTGTTAAAATTATAGGGTTAGAAGGGATTTTGATCTGATAACTTCTTTTGAAGTCCACTAGAGTACACTTTAATAATGCGGATTTACCCGCATTACAACTACCGTCTACTCGTTGCTCTTTTACAATAATACATGACTGTTTAGTCTCATGTATTACTGACTTAGATCCACGATCGCCCATTTTGTTTTCACTCATCTTCTGGCTTGTTACTATACCTGAGTAATTAATTCAGCCACTCATACATTTTCATATATGGCTTAGTACCAGAAGCTTTAGGGGTTCCCCGGAATTTGGCAGTTTTCCCCAATTTATTGATTTCCCGATACAATTTTTAGGGTTATGAGGGGCAAGTATGAAATTAAGAAGTAAAAAAACTATTGTTAAAATAGTAACAAAAACAAAAAGAAAAGTTACACTACTCATTTAATTATTAAATAAAATTTGTACCAATATGGTCAAGATTGTTAATTATTAATAAGAAGGGGCGAAGCTATCGTCCCGACTTATTAATATTTCAATATATTTCTATATTGTTCAGACTATGTCATTATTACTTACTTAAAGTAATATTGGATTTTATTTTACGATTTTTTTTTATAATTAAGGCTAGTGCATATTTCGGCTCAGCCGAAATATGCACTAGAGCTCTAATAATCAAAAAATAGGGTAAATTAGTCGTTGAACGGTTTTAGTTTTAATTAAACTAAACTTCGCTGCAAATATTTAATTAGCTGGTTATACTAATAAATCTTCTTGCAATTTATCCAATTTTCAATGCAATACATAATGTATTATCAAGGGGGCAATTCATATTTTCTAGCAAAGCTAGGACAAATTTTAATTTACAGAACTCTTTCTATATGAGTTCATATTTTCTTTTATTTTACATATTTCTTTATATCCATTCGTAGTTAAATGACTTTTTGATTCTATCATTTTAGCTACTAAGGATCAGTCTTTAAAATCTTTATATTTAACACCTTTAATTTTATATTCGTTAAATAATGGAATAATCTTATCATTAATATCTTCAAATTTTCTAGTAACAAAAATTACAGCCTTATTACCTTTATTATGGTAATTAAACCCTCCACAACCAAAAAAATCTACGAAAGATTTCAATAGTTGTTTATCTTTATTATGCTGAGAAACTCTAAAACTCAATGACACATATTTATCATCTGATGTAGTATACACAGAAAAAGAACCCTCTCCAGATACAAATCCGGCCATCCACTCAGGATGAGGTATTACCATATTTTCAATTAAAGGTCTTATTACCGGTATAATATGTGGAAAATCTTCTTTAACTGATGATGATAAACCTAAGTTCATTGAAGCACGAATACTAATAATTTCTTGTAAAACTGTGGCGCCTACTTCATAACTTAAATGTTCCTGGCTATTTAATTTATTAATTATTAGTTTGAATAACTCAAAGTCAGCTTTTTTTTGTGTAATTAAATTATACTTATCAAAATGAGATATTATTATAGATATATCCTTTAAAGATCTTACTTTGTATACACATTCCTTGTTAGAAGTATTGATTGAACCTGTATTATTAAAATATATTTTTATTTCTTCCAATAAAGATAAATCTCTTATATCTAACTTAATTTGGAATGTAGGTCTTACTCTCCATTTATCCTTATTCTTTTCTAAATGGATCATAAAAGAACCTTCAGCGTCCGTAAATCCTGTAACAAATCAAGGATTTATTGGTACGACTTCGTCGTCATTGTTATTAATATTTGAAATATAATTATTGATATGTTCTATGTTTACAGCTTGTCTACTTCTAACGGTATGTGTAGAAAAAAATCTTAGTTTATCTAAGTTTATTCTTAAAACGGCGAGCTCGTTAAATTTGTAATTTTTCATGATTATTTATTAATTATTTGAATACTAAGGACTAGCTTAGGTAACGAATCTTATTCAGAAGCTGTAATCACTTCCTATAAGGCGGCACTGTTTTACTTCAAGAGGATTAGTCTGAGCCCCCGCGTTGAAGTATTCCTAATTCGGAATAATAATAAAGTTATTCTTTTTAATTTATTCATTACAGAGAATGGTATTTTTTTATTTACCCATGCTTAGTCATTCTTTGTTCATAAATAAAAATAATAGAATAACAAGTGTAATTATAGAAATTACAAAAGAAATCGGACTTGATATAGCTATATTTTTATAGTTAAACTTTAATTGTTTAATTATTTTTTGATTATCATCTACAACATTACCTCTTAAGGTAAGAGTTTCTAATAATGGATTTATTTTATATTCAGGTAAACTAAAGAACATTTCTTTTACTATACCTAAATAATAAACTCCTCCTATTACACTAGTTAATATTGCGATTAAAGATAAGAAGATAAGACCTTTATCTAAGGCTGCACTTAACACCATTTGTTTTCCAAAGAATCCTATTAAAGGAGGAACTCCTACAAATGAAAAGATAGTAATAGCTAAACTTATAGCTAAGAAAGGATTTATATAAAAATATCCTTTCAGTTGAGTTACTAATTGTATCACGGCGGTCAGATTTATCTTACAAATAATTATACATAAGTTAATAAAGTTATGCATATTTCTGTATGCTTCGCACAGAAGCACAGAAGAGCTTGCTATGAAGGCTAGCTTGCTTAGTATAAAAAAAAATATATTTTTTTTATTCCTTAGCCTGCTGAGACTTCGTCTATCCCACCGAAGGGGGGATATAGCTTGCTGATGAGTAGTCCATATCCCCCCTTCGGTGGGATTAGTAGCCTTCGACTCATCAGAAGGCTACTAATCCCGAGACTTCGTCTACGACGAAGTGGGGGGGATATGGACTATGCATAACAAAATTATTCTCTACCTCTATTCATACCTGCTTTTAATCTACGTATTTGATCTAAACCTTCGTTAGTTAAATGGCCCTTTACTTTCATTATATCAACTGCTTTACAAAAATCGGCAAAATCTTTTGATTTTACACCTTGTAAAGATATACTTTGGAATAAAGGAATAACTTTATCGGTCAGATCTTTTAATTTTAGGATTTGAAAATCCACTTTATTCTCTCTAAATCTTAAAAACACTTTACCACAACCTCAGAAGGCAACTAAGCTATTCATAAATACCTTATCGATAGAATGTTGAGTTACATTAAACCTTAATTGTACTTGATATCCTGTTTTTAAAGTTAACGATTTAGTAATTCTAATACTAAAACACCCTTCTCCTGCTACAAAACCTGCCATTCAATAAGGATCAATCTTAGAGTTTATTAACTCTTCGTCTGAACGACTTGGTCTTGTAGCTGGAATAATATCAGGAAACGTAGTTTTCATAAAGGTAGAAAGACCCTTATTCATAGAAGCTCTAAGAGATATAATTTTATGTCAACCTGTAATAGTCAAATGTTCTTTTTTATGAATTAAAGTAACAATTTGAGAGAACAATTGAAAATCCTCCAATTTTTTGGTTAAGAGAGGATATTTTTCAAAGTGGTTTATTATTACATCTATATCTCTTAAAGATTGTACCATATATATAGAAGATTCTTCTTTATGGTAAATTTTACCTACCCCTAGGAATGAAGAAATTTTTTCTAATACATTAAGATCTTTTTTGTGTAATTCGATTTGGAATACAGGTTGTACACATCACCCTACTTTTACTGTATTACTCTTAAATATTCTCACAGTAAAATTAGATTCAGCGTCGGAGAAACCAGTTAAGAATAAAGGGTTTAGGGTACCGGTGGCTGTAGATTTCAAATTAGGATTTACAGATAGAGAAGTATATGATCTTCTCAAGGAAGGCATAATTAATTGTTTAGAAAGGATTCTGATTTGATAATTTCTTTCGAAACCCATTAGAGCATACCTTAAATGCATTAAATTAATACATCTATGACCGTCTACTCGTTGCTCTTTTACAACAGTATATAGCTTGCGCACACGTACTGTTGACTTAGATCCACGGTAATCCATTGCTCTTTCGATTATCTTATGGCTTGTTACCGTACATCAGTGATTAATTGATCCACTTGTAGCCTTTCGACTACAGCTTGGTACCAGAAGCTTTAGGACGTCCCCGGAGTTTGGCCATAATACCCTATATAGAAGTTTCCTAGACCTCTTGGCAGGTGAATTGTTTTTGTCCATTAATTCTTCATGTTCTTTGTTTTCACTTATATAACAATATAAAGAGAACCCTATAGCTATTAATATAACAAATGCATTTAAATTACTTATAGAATATTGTGTTAAATAGAATATAAATGCTTGAGTAGATTCAACACTAGATATACCTAATGCTAAAAGTATAAATCCTACGTGAGATATAGTACTATAAGCAAATAATCTTTTAATTCTAAATTGAGTTAAACCTACCACAGTTCCTATTATTAATGAGAATAGTGAACTTATTAGTAAAATAAATGTTCAACTCATTTCTGAAAAACTACTGTTAGTATAATACACTAATTGTAATAATAATATAAATATAGAAATTTTGGCTATTATAGCCACGAATGTTGTTACTATTGTAGGTATAGCGTCATATACGTCCACATGACGACTGTAAAATTTATCGTCCAAATTAAAGAAAAGAACAACTTTATATAATAGGGTAGTGCTTCCTTCGGAGCACTAGCAAGCTCGTAATTTTAGAGCCTGCTGAGTCCGAAGGACTATAAGAAAAAAAATACTGCATGAACCAGAGTAGTCTATTTTAGATATCTACCTTTATTCATTCCTGTTCTTATTTGGCGAATCTGATCGAAACCTTCGTTAGTTAAATGAACTTTTGTTTGTATCATTTTAGCTACTTTAGCTCAATCTTTGAAATCCTTAGATTTAACGCCAACGATAGGGTATTTATCGAAAAAAGGTAAAATCTTTTCATAATTATCTTTGAATGATTGACATCTGAACTCAATATAATCTTTATAAGAATAAGTTTTGAGGCTTCGCCTACACACCCAAAGAAATCTACTAAACTTTTCAATAATAATTCATCTCTAATGTGTTGAGTTACTACAAAAAGTAATACTACACGACTTCCTCTTTTATGTAATTTAGATTCTCTAATACTAACTTTAAAACAACCATCACCACTCGTAAAACCAGCTACTCATTGAGGATCTAATTTGACATTTTTAAGTGGTGGTAATAATGGTCTTACTAAAGCAACAGTATTAGGGAAGGCTTCTAATAGTAAAGGGGTTAATCCTCTATTTAAAGAAGCTCTAATACCTATTATTTTTTGTAAACCTTCAGCTGTTAAATGTTCCCCACGTTGCATCATCATAACAACTTGTTTAAATAATAAATAATCAGAATATTTATTAGTTTTTAAAGGATATTTATCAAAATGAGGTATTACTTTGGTTATTATTTGATCTAAAGAACCTATTGTAAAATCACGACAACCATTTCTTTCTTTACCTATTCTTCCAACTCCAAAGTAGTGGCTGGCGAAGCTAAAGCTCTGAATAAGTTTTAAAAGATCTAGGTCTCTTACATGAAGATTAATTGTGAAATTAGCCTCTATTTGTCATCCTAGTTTGCTTTTTGGTGATTTACGTACTAGAACCATAAAGCATCCTTCTGCGTCAGAGAATCCCGAGATAAATCAAGGATCCTGACGCAGTTGGCTATTATCTAGGTTAGACTCCGAAGAATAAAATTGTCTTTGAATAATTTGGTTAGAAAGGGTTTTAACTTGATAACTTCTTCCGAAGCCCACTAGAGTATATCTTAAATGCGGTATATTAATACCGCATCAACTACCATTTACTCGTTGCTCTTTTACAATAATACATGACTGTTTAGTCTCATGTATTACTGACTTAGATCCACGATTGCCCATTTTGTTTTCACTCATCTTCTGGCTTGTTACTATACCTGAGTAGTTAATTCAGCCACTCATACATTTTCATATATGGCTTAGTACCAGAAGCTTTAGGGGTTCCCTGGAATTTGATAGTTTACACCCAACGTATGTTGATAAGGATTCCCTAAGTCCTTTTTCAGGTGATCAGAAATGGAATGGTGCTGCACTTACTTTAAATAAGAATCCTATTGTAAATATTACTAAAGAAAGATTAATATAATAAGGTGTATATCATAAATTTGTAGAAAGATCACTTATACTAGTTATGATATATAAACCATCTAAGTTAGTAGTACCTGAATTAGCATATAATAAACTAGTTCCTAATAAGATAAAACATGAGCTTAATCCTCCTAATAAAAAGTATATTAAACCTCCTGTAGTAGATAGTTCTGAATTTCTATATATAGTACTTAATATATAAAGACCATAACTTTGTAATTCTATAGCCAGGAAAATAGATACTAAATCATTAGTTGACATTAATAATACTGCACCTGTAATTACAAATAGTATAATTAACGATAATTATGGATTTATCATACAAATTCTAATCGATTATCTTAAACCCACCGTCAGGGTACAGATTATAGCCAGTACCCATAACCTAGTGAAATTAATAAGATAATCTACAGTCCTCTATTATACATTGTATCTTTAATATCTTTTATTAATTTAATACCTTCAGATGTTAAATGTGCTTTACTATTTATTAAAATAGAGGCTTTTTTAAATCTCTCGAAATCTAATAACTTTACTCCTGATAGAGTATGTTTAGATAAAAGAGGTGTCAATTTTTGATTTATGTCCTCTGACTTAGTAATAACTAATTCGACTGCTTCACGAGATTTATGTTTTCTTACTATTCCACACTCTAAAGAATCCGCAATTCTTTTTAGTAAATCTAAATCTTTAGCATGTTGACTTAAACTAAATACTAGACTCACTGCATATCCTACTTTTCTATCTTTACTTGGATAGATAGAAATAAAGAAAGATGCTTCAGCTGTTATAAATCCAGCTAATCAGTCAGGGTTTATCGTAGGGGCTATTTTAAGTTCTGGAATCACTGCAGGTTTTAAATCAGGATATTCTTCTTCTACGACCTTAGGTAATCCCTTATTTAAATTAGCTCTTTCAGAGAAGATTTTGAACAAACCAGATAAAGATTGATGTTCCCCTTTCTGCATAAGAAGAAGTATTCTCTTAAATACTAAGTAGTCCTTCAACTTAAGAGATGATAAAGGATACTTATCAAAATGAGGTAAAACATGTTTTAGTAAATCTTTAGTTGAACCTATTGTATAATAGATTATTCCTCTTTTACTTTTGTAGATTTTACCAGCATTAAAGTAAGCTTTAAATTGAATTAGAATGTCTAAATCTTTTATATCCAACCCAATAGTAAATGTAGGATGAATTTTTCAACCTGTACCTGATTTCTTTTTAGAGGTAGAAATAGTGAATGAACCATCTCCGTCTGTAAATCCTGTTATAAATCAAGGATTTAATTTAAAACTCTCTTTATTAATAGTAGATATTTCTGATTCAATATTAGTATTTGAATCATTAGTTGTATAATAGCGTTTGATTAGAATTTGATTAGATGGGATTCCATATCAGGATATTCTTTCGAATCCTCTTAGAGTACACCTTAACAATGGATTAATTACTAACCCATTACAACTGCCGTCTACTCGTTGCTCTTTTACAACAGTATATAGCTTGCGCACAAATACTGTTGACTTAGATCCGCGATTACCCATTCCTTTTTCAAGAATCTTTTGACTTGTTACCATACATGAGTAATTAGTTCATCCACCACGGTATAATTCAACCAGATTTGGTATCAAAAGCTTTAGGGCTTCCCCGGAATTTGACAGTTTATCCCTTAATAATTGAAACAACTTCCCAGGTTGTTGTTGTTTAGGATATTCAATAATTTTAAAATGTTCTCCCATTTTATTTATTATTTTTGTGTTATAATAAATAAATTTATATAACAATAAATCTTTTAAAGAAGAATATTCTGACACTCATACTTTTCTAGGGTAAAAACTAGTTAATTGTAATATTAATATACTAACTAAAAAGATAAAAATATGGAATATTTGTGTGATATTTGTCATAAGTAATAAACCACCATGTAAACCGACTCCTTTAGTTACAACAGCTAAAGAAGAGATATCATGTAAAATACAATAAATTAATATTAATATCGCTATCCTATTAAATAGTATCGATATATCTCGTCTTATATTGACGGCGTTTGAAAGTAAAACTAGTATTATTGATAATATAATCATTTTTTTTTTTAAGTGTTTTGCTAGTTAATTAGACTTAACCATGGCCTCACGGCGAGCCTTAGGAGAAAATCGAATTCTCATTACTAACGTATGAAATTAGAGTTTTAACCATTTAAACTACTTAGGCTTGCTTAATAGCATATTACTACGAGCTTGCGAGTAAGAGGAGGTTATGGTTCGAAGAGGGAACGAGAGCAGTAACCTCCGCCTAATAAATACATAGACTTCTCCATATTTCTTCGAAATTTATTTCTTTTTTTTTTTCTCCGAAGGACTACGTCCTTCGGACTCAGCAAGCTCTATAAAGTTCTTTATTTTTTTTTTTTTATTGCTGTATTTTCTAGCGGAGCATACTAATTTCGAAGAAATATGGAAGAATCTTCCTCCTAGAAGAATGCCCCCTTTGGTGGCATTCTTATGGAGAGTACGCTCCGCTAGCGAAGGCTAGGCGAAGGCTAGGCGAAGGCTAGGCGAAGGCTACTGATTCAGGGGTCGGATAGGCGAAGCCTCGAACTTTCTTACTCTCGCAAGCTAAAGCTTTAGCCTACTATAGAAGGAATTTCGTTCCCCTGAACAAAGAGGGCAAGCTAGCGCACTAATTCTAGCTTTAGCTTATATATGCTGGCTATATGGATAGAGACAGCTCCTAGGGTAAACACTCGGGATCGAACCGAGAACAAGTTACACCACAAATAACCACTCTACCGATTGAGTTATGTCTACCTTAATAAATCTAGCTTTAGTTGCTTTAGTTAGCAGGAGCTTGCTATGAAATACTCCCGGAGTAAAAAAAAAATAAATTTATTTATTTTTTTAGCGGAGCGTACTCCTAACGAAGTGTAAGCACTACGCAAGCTCCCCCTATTCCAGAACAATGCCCCCTCTGGGATATTTTTTTCTGTGCTTATCCCTACGGGATCAGGGCATATTTCTTCGAAATCAGCCAGCCACTAATTTCTGATCCCGTAAGGGATATGAAATACAGGAAAAAATCCGCGAGCTAAGGAATCAGCCTACTCTCCCTCCGAAGGATGGGTGGCGTGCCTCACACTTCGTTAGGGGGCTCGTCGAATATCCCCACTTCGTTGGGATTAGATAAAAAAAAATTCGAAGGATATGCTTCGCGCTTCGCGCTTCGCGCTTCGCTACTAATATTAAGATAAAATTATCCTGCGGTGATTCGAACACCGACTGTAAATACCAAAAATTTATGATCTACCCATTAATCGACAGGATATAGATATAGGAGGCAAGATAGCCCCTCCCCTATTCAATAGTCCGGAGTAGGCTTCGCCTCATCAGCGAGCTCTTCCTAACGAAGTGTGAGGCACGCCACCAGAGCTTGCGGGATTTTTTTTTTATAGTACATATCCGGCGGAGCCGGATTAGTACTAGTAAGCTCGAAGAAAAAAATATTGCGCGATTCGTTCCACGAATATCGGATAGGCGAAGCCTCGAACTTTGCTTTTTTTTTTTTTAATCGCTATAGTCCTTCGGACTCAGCAAGCTAAAGCTCGTAATTAAACTAGGGAGTAGGCTAAATAATTATTAATGTACAGGCAAGAGGACTTGAACCTCTATGGTAATAATACCCGTCGCACCTAAAACGACTTCGTCTTCCATTCCGACATGCCTGCTTTTAATTGTGTAATCCATATCCCCGTCGGGATTAGGACTCAGCTAGCTCGAGACTTCTCCTAATCCCAACGAAGTGGGGGCATTCTTCTTGACGAGTACACTTCGTTAGGGGACTACCGGAGTAAAAAAAAAAAGAAATTTATTTCTTTTTTTAGCGGAGCGTACTCCTAACGAAGTGTAAGGACTACGCAAGCTCGAGACTTCATCTAGGGCAAGCTCTCTCTCCGAAGGATGGGTGGCGTGCCTCACACTTCGTTAGGGGGAGCTTGCTCCTGCGGAGAGACGAAGTCTACTGCTATACGAGTAGGCGTAGGCTGGGAGGGTCGCTTGCGGATTTTCGCGGAAGATTCTTCCGCGACGAAAATATAAGAGGGGACTTCGTTACCGCCTGTATTTTTTTCCCTCCCTAACGAAGTGTACCTTATCCTCGCTAGCTAGAAATATAGGACTTGCAGGATTCGAACCTACATTTTAATGATTAAAAGTCATATGCATTCACCATTATACTAAAGTCCCTTATAGCACGAGAAGTAAAAAAAAATAAGAGTAGTGCATATCCATATTCCCTCAGGTAGACGAAGTATCGAGCTTGCCTAGACGAAATCTCTCCCGGAGGGATATGGATTAGCACTAACGAAGTGTATCCCTTCGGTATTCGTGGTACGAATCGGGCAAGCATATCCATATCCCGGAGGGATATGGATAGTAATATTCGTTTCACGAATCAGCAAGCTCTAAAATAAGGCGGTAACGAATAGGCTCCGCCTCTTCCTTTATTTTTTTTTCTCGTTCGAGTAAGGCGCATGCGAAGCTAGAGCCTCCGCCTACTATAAGAATTAGCAAGCTAAAGCTACACTTTTATATGCACACGGTAAGACTTGAACTTACAACAAAAATAGCTTCAATATTTCACTCTACCGATTGAGTTACATGTGCTTTTTTATTAGGGCGAGCTCTCCCTAACGAAGTGTATCCCTAACGAAGTGTATCCCTAACGAAGTGTATCCCTCCGAAGGATGGGTACACTTCGTTAGGGAATCGGGAATACTCGTAGCTATTAACCATTTGTTATTTCTTCGAAATTAGCAAGCTAGAGCTTGCTAATCCCTAATCCCGGAGGGATATTGAGCCGGAATTAGTCGAGACCTCCAATTCTCTACTAATAGCGAAGTTTAAATATTATATCTTACAACTTAAACGTTCTGCTCAACCAATTGAGCTTCACAAGCTTATATGGAGACACTCGGATTCGAACCGAGCCTTCTAACATGCAAGGTCAGCATTCTACCAAATAAATTATGTCCCCTACGGTAGATAGCTTATATAATACCTATAGCTATCTACCAGTAAGAGCTTGCGCCCCTACTTATAACTACTTTGTCCTTTCTTGTCTCTTCCTATAGACTTTCCTAGCTTAGATATTTCCCGTTCTAGCTCGAAGAATTCACTGTCTGACATCATAGACAGTGGACTATCTTCAGTAGACAGTGGACTATCTTCAGTATCCACCGGTTCGGGATTACTAGTTGGTAGGTCAGGAAGAAGTAGGATAGGATTTATAGTTTCCATTGTGGCTTCCCCTACCACATTATTCATGACTTCACGATACAAATCTTCATCTACTTGCATTGGCTCATCACGGTTAACAAGATTTGACTCTAAGATCTCACCCATCCCCTGGTTAGCTTGCGTATTAATAGGACTAGAGTTGTCGCTAGAAATACTATCTGGAGTTGACTCTGGTATAAAAAATTGCGGTGAAAAAGCCAAATCCCCTTCACTGGTCATATCATCTGCGGATATTAGAGTAACCTCCGGCTTACCAGCCTCCTCCTGGTTAGCTTGCATATTTATAGGACTAGAGTTATCGCTAGATATACTATCTGTATCTGGAGTTGGCTCTGGTGCAAAATAAGCATTAGTATAACTATTCGAAGAAAAATTCAAACGATCACTCAAATTAAAACCATCACTCAAATCCTTATCTCCTAATGGTTCTGAGGATAAAACTGATTTCATGAATAGCGCTCCTTCTATATAACTCGACCTAGGGTAATTTACTAATGGTACTACAGTAGCGAATTCTGCACGACATATGCAAATTTCCCCAATACGCCCATCAGATTCGCATCGTAGTTTATCCATAGGCGGAGGTATATAAACATTAATTTGTTGGGACGGATAATTATTAGGAGGCATTACCTCCGTACCCCTAGGATAATGCTCGTAAAAAAAATCAGGAGCCATCGAGAGATAATAATTTGCATTTCCCACACTCCATAAACGAGGTTCTGGTGCATTTGGTGGGCCGATTACCGTTAACATAGTATGAATATCAACAGTCAATAACCTAGTTCCAGTTCTATCGTGAATAACTTCCGCTACAGGAGTATTAAGCGGTCTAGCTATAAAATCTGTTTCCTTAGGTGGCGTTGGTACCCCCTCACTAGAACTATCATCTGAAGATCTTATAATAGCCTCTGGGTCAGCCATTTGGCCAGCCCTATTCCCGGGTAAGCTCGTAATCGGACTTGCCTCACTATAATTATTACCATAATCACCTGAATCACTAGAACTATCATCTGAAGATATTATAATAGCCTCTGGGTCAGCCGCATCTTGGCCAGAACCGTCTACCTCACCAGGATCCGCTTCTAAGTAAGAAGGCTTTAGACTCGCGATTTGACGTTCTAGCTCGAAGAATTCACTGTCTGACATCATAGACAGTGGACTAACTTCAGTAGACAGTGGACTATCTTCAGTATCCACCGGTTCAGGATTACTAGTTGGTAGATCAGGAAGAAGTAAGATAGGATTTATACTTTCCATTACGGCTTCCCCTACCGCATTATTCATAACTTCACGATACAAATCTCCATCTACTTGCATTGGCTCATCACGGTTAACAAGATTTGACTCTAAGATCTCACCCATCCCCTGGTTAGCTTGCGTATTAATAGGACTAGAGTTGTCGCTAGAAATACTATCTGGAGTTGACTCTGGTATAAAAAATTGCGGTGAAAAAGCCAAATCCCCTTCACTGGTCATATCATCTGCGGATATTAGAGCAATCTCTTCCCCCTCTACCACTTGGTCACCCGAAGCCACTGCTGTACGACCTTTGCGTGAACCACTATTGTTATCATTATCCTTTGGACTTTCAGCCTCATATGGATAAGGCGCATCCGCAAAGCTGTCTTCAAAAGGTAGCTCCATAGGGGATTCTACTGTTGGTGGTTGCTCACTCGCTTGCACAGCAGAAGCTACTTCACGATTATTTTGAGCATTATTATCCTCATCTCCGCTATAACCATAGATATCCTCTTCCTCTTCATTTGACCCTGAGGGATGAAGAGGTGTTTCATTTGGTAGATTAGTACTAGGGGTTGGCCTTCTGGAGGGGAGGTCGTATTCAACATAATGCGCTTCAAGAGTACGTGGATTTAGATCTGTACTATCATTATTCAAGTTAGCAACTTGCAATATTAGATTAGGGATTTCTATATCCCCATTTGGTGAAGGATCTGGTGGTCAAGTTGGAGTAAACCTTAATGTAATTTTACTATTACTTCCTTTAGTAGTATAAACCTGTTTTAGTAGAGTAAACTCAAGGTTAAGTTTTCTAGTTTTTTTCATAACTAGAGTATTAGGTATAGAAGATTTGACTCTTTGCTCACCTTCATAATCAAAATTAACTCTTTCCCCTCCCAGAGATATTTGGTGATATTCATGTGGTATAATATCCAAGAGTTTTATACTCTCAAAGGGCAACTCTATAGATATACTTTTTCCACGGAAAAATCTATTATTAAACCCATCTAAGGTATATTTAACTGACTTAGGGTTTTTATTTTTATAGTCTACAGCTTTTTTAGTAAAACCTACACTTTTCTTTTTAACAACACTAAAATTATCCATATCTGATTGATACGGATAATTTTTATCGACCCCAGCTAGAACACTAAAATTATCCTTATCTGATTGATAAGTTAAGTTTCCATCTGAATTTGTATAGATAAAATCCATACATCTACGAATAGATACCTCATCCCTATTATCTAACATATTATAGTCATGTGTAGGCATAGTCATATTAGACATACCTCCTTGTTTAAAAACAAAAGGTAATTTTACACTATCATTTTTAACGTCTATAATGCTATAAAGTTCGTAATCTGTATTTCTGTCTAGTATTGGAGCAAATGTTGTACTTGTAGTGTTTATTCCAAAATATTTACTATCAGTGGGTTTTAACTGAAAAAATTCAAATGTAAGTCTATTAATAGAAACACCATAAATATTCTGAAATTTAGTAAATTCACTTCTAGTCAATTTACTAGCGATTTTTTTTATTAACTCTGCTCTAGATTTTTCTAATGGTAAATTTATGCTAGCATCTAATTCACCCAGCATTTGCCTTCTGATTTTATAACCTTCCGCAACTCCCTCTTTATACATACTAAAATAAGTCATATGACTTTGGTTTCTAGTTATTAATAAACGGTTTATAGGATAATCACGACGAGTTTTGAAATAATAGCAATCATTATCCATATATTCATTATTACTGTCATTTCTAGACATTCGCCTTTCTGCGAATTTTACTAAATCCCATTCTTTTCCTTTAGGACGAGCTAGTAGATATTCATCTTTTTGAATAGCAGATTTTGTTTCAGACCGGGCTTTATACATTAAGTCTTTAAATTTAAGTCTAGATTTATCTGAACCATCTTCTTCTCAAATCATGAAATCCTTAGGGTTAGCTTTTTGACCTTTAGTTAAATAAAATTCCACTAATTTTCTATATTCGTTGTCTAAGGTATTTTCAAAAAAAGCTAACTTCCGGGCTGCCAATCTGTCCTCATGTATTACAAAATTTTCATTATTAGCTATTTTTATAGCTTCCCCTTGTACTCCTACTACCTTCTTTAAGTCTTTAGAGAATTTGATACTATCAGTAGTATCAAATTCTCTAATTCTAAGATTATTTTGACTTTTTTCTTGGTAATAATTCTTTACAGTTTTTAGTTCGGGTTCCATATAATACGATGAAGGCCTTCATACTCTAAATAAACTTGTATTATCTATAGATTCGGCTTGAGTAAATATTATTAAACCATTAATTCTATTCTCCACCTTATCTATCCCTATCTGGGGTAACATTATACCATATTTAGATTCTAATGTTGTTGTAATATCCCTAATTTTGGCTGAACTATCCGTAACATTTGCATTTTGTAAATAATAAGTAGGCATAAAGACACAACCAGGCAAGTCATGTCTAATTATATTAACTATTAATAATCTCCCTTTTAAAACCAAAGAAACCGCCCCATAAAATTTAGTATTATAAAAATAATTTATTGGTTTTACTGTGAAATTAGCTTGCGATCTTTGAATACCTTCATTATATTTAAGTTTTCACGTAATATTTACGATAGGAGAATTATTTAATTTATCTTTATATTCTTTTATTAGCCCTTGTCGAACAGATTCAGTAACAGGTACATAATCAGCCTTTTTCTTTATGGTTTCATCTATATTTCGATAATATCTAGATAAAGAAGCCCCACCCTCTTTCGCCACGGCTTCTTTATTTAGGTTTTGAGCAGCCTCTTTCTCTATGGCTGCATCTAGATTTCGATAATATATACCCACGTCCGTATCGGGTACTTTATGTAGGTTTCGAGCTTCTTCAGCCGCTTTCGCCAGGGCTATTTCTGTTTTTCGCACCTGCATGATATTGATGGTTGGTTCAGGTCCACACTTTACTACACCTGGCATACGGAAAGGTATGCCTTTCCACTCGTAATATCTTTGGTTACCTTCATTAAAATAAAACTTACTGAAACCTGAATTACATGCTTCCTGTAAAAATGGAGTTAGTGATATAAATGCCGCTATATAGCTGGCTGACCCCGCTAGATCCAATGCGCTCTTAAGTGGTATAGGCTCATGCTTATTTATTCCGACCCTCTCTCCCGGAGGGATACACTTCGTTAGGGAAGCTCGGACTCCAGAATCGCCATCGGAGAGAGGGTCAACCCTACTGCACGATATTGTACTTTGTCTACTAACGAAGTGTGAGGCACGCCATCCTGGCTTATTTATTCGCAAGATACCGTATATTATACAAATTGTGAATAATGTTATAATTATAACAATAAACCCTTTTATTATTATAGATATAATTATTGTACTATAATAGTTTTGAATTAAGTAGTTTACAATTATAGTACATGTTATTCTATATAGATTTACTCTTTTTACTACGTAATCATTATACAAATAATAATCTTTATCCTCTATAGATTCTTTCTTCAGATATTTCACTATAAAATTTAGCAAATAAAAAAACATAGGTAAAGGAAGAGTAAGTATTAATATTGTTGTTATAAAACTATTATTATCATCTATATTTAATAACATAGTAGCTAGCAAATATCTAAAAATATATATTATTATAATAGATATTATTCACATTTTAAATAAATGCTTTATAATTTTCCCTATATTATTTATTATCAGTGTAATAAAGTGCACTAATTTTTCTCTAAAATCTACTTTTTTATGACTGGGCAAGCCACTATAAAAAAACTGAAAATGTTTTTGATAAAAATTTAGAGCTAAAGCTTTAACTAATATTACACTTAATATACTTAAAATTATAAAAATATAATTTTGTATTATAAAAAGTATGGGAAATATTATAAATAATATTAAAACCATTAATATATAAGTCCTAAATCCAAATAAAGATCTATGACTATAACATAAGATATAATTTATATTACTATCTAATTTAATGTTTTTAGCTAGCTCTGGGACGCCTACGGATGATCCCAAATTTTCGGGAAGATTATTTAACACTTCTAAGAATAAATTCAAATCTATTTGAATAGATGTAACGGCTACATGAATAAAAACTACAGCTAAAAATTGATATAATTTTATATTAAAGATATATCGTGAAATAAGTTCTATAGAATTTTTAGATAGCCTGTTGATTTTCTGACGATTTATAAAAGTACGAAGATTTATATATTGTTGAAGATCTCTGCTGAGACGAAGTCTACCCCCTTCGCTGGGATCAGAATGCAGAGATCAAGGGAATCTTACGAAAAGACGGACTAAAAGAAGATTCATATTTTTTTTCATTTTTAAGGTATTGTTATATATAAAAGTAGTAGTCGCATTTAGTTAAGTTAATAATAATAGCCTACGACTTACTAAGACTCCCGCTCCCACCAATATGGTGGGGAGCCGGAGGTGGAGATACGAGGTCTACTCCCCATATCACCTTAAGAATATTAAACCGCGCTATAATTACAGGCTAAATATATAAGAGCTTGCTCCCTCCGGAGAAATACTCCCTAACGAAGTGTACTCCTATTCCCTAACGAAGTGTACTCATATTCCCATATTCCCGTATTCCCGGAGGGAATTAGGGAATTAGGGAGGCATTCTTCTGGGAATAGGGAATCGCGAATCGCATATAATATACATTAGCATTTTATGCTCTTTAGAACTTGGTAGTTAGAGCTATGCACACAGCCTACTTACCTTCAGTACTTCCTTAAGGTACTAAACTAAAGTCGCTTATCTAGTCGTAGCTAGGATAAAAAGAATCAGCGTGCTTGCGAGAGACGAAGTCTCTCCCCCTAGGGGAATAGGGGGATGAGATTGTTCCTAGCAAAGACTCCTCTTTATTTTTTATCTTTATACTTTGCTAGGGAACTTTGTTCCCTAGCAAAGAGTGCGCCCACGCTAAATTAGCGTACATAGCTCTAACTATCGCATTCTTCATCACATGAAACTTCATATTCTTAATTCTTTCTATAAGATATAGCCCACTTGCTAATCCAGCACAAGCTAGATGGCTAAGCTTACAATAAGTTTGAGTCGCCCGCTTATTTATACTAGCTAAGCTCTGAAGAAAAAAAAGAGCTTGCTATGAGTAAGGGGTCGCTAGCGCGATTTTTTTTTTTTCTGTGTAGCGGAGCGTACTCCTCCTCTTTAATTTTTTTTTTTATCGCTTGCTTTATATACTCAGTATATATATACCTTCTCTAGCTTATCTGTTACTGAAAAGAAGTGTAGATGCTATGTGGAATACAATAGCATTATTATAGTATGTATAATTATAAATCCTACTATACTATACTAAATCCTATAGAATACGGTTAGTCAGATTCGAACTGACACAAATCGAGTGGAAATCGACAAGTCTACCATTAACCTATAACCGTTCAAATAGAGCTTGCGCACTGAGGAGTGGTTTGAACACACGAGTATAACTCAGAAAAGCTTAAGTTTTCTGAGTTTATTCTTCCACGAGGAGTAGTACTGCGTACTAGCAAGCTCTATTCCCGGCGTAGCCGGGTATAGAGCTTGCTGGAGCTTGCGTAGACGAAGTCTCTCCCTAACGAAGTGTATGAATGCCCCCCGTAGGGGTAGGGAATAGTGAAACGAATATTACTACCTCTATAAAACCTTCTTTAGCTATACATTTAGCTAGGTAAGAAGGGTGCATATTAATAAAAGCTGCGGCTCTTCTTATAGAAGTAAAATACACAACTTCATTGGTTTCAACATTATCATTATCTACTAATAGACCACCTGAAGGTTGAGAATTAGCTCCCAGTTTTATTTTAGCCTCTTCGGATAGAGGTTTACCTAATTTAGCTGCACGTATAAGTTCTATAGTCTGAGGGCTATGTTTAAAGCCGTATAGAGAACCCGCAGTTTTCAAGGTGTTATACTTAAACTCGTAGTCGGCGTAGACGAAGTCTCTCCGCAGGACTAGCCTGCGTACCCGAGACTTCTAATTTCGAAGAGATATGTATTTCATATCCCTTACGGGATCAGAAATTAGTATTTCATATCCCTTACGGGATCAGAAATTAGAAGTGGGGGGGGGTAGACTTCTCCGCCGAAGGGGAGAGACTTCGTCTACAGCAAGCTCTTTAATATCCGAAAAAGGACTTGAACCTTCAAGGCACTCTGCCTACAAATTTTAAGTTTGTTGTGTTTACCAATTTCACCATTCGGATTTTTTTTTACAATTAGCCAGAGTCGAACTGACAAAATTCGTTTGGTAAACGAATAGTTTACCATTAACTTATAATTGCTTACTTCCTACAACTATAGTCTTTCTTAACTGTCTATCACCAATGAATATAGCTCATTGAGATACACTTTACTAGCCTTCGCTAGCGGAGCGTACTCTCCGAAGGAGGAAGATTCTTCCGCGACGAAAATACAGCAAGCTCTCCTTAGCCTGCTGATTATTTTTTTCTACAGAAAAAAATCGCGCTAGCGACAGAAGTCTACCCAACGAAGTGGGGGGCATTCTTCTGGATAGCCTTGTCTTAAGACTACGGTGCAAATCTCTATCTAGTGTTAGGGTTTTTTATATTAGAGAGAGCTGGATAGGCTTCGCCTCTCCAAATAAATTATCTCTCTCCTTAGCCTGCTGATTATTTTTTTCTACAGAAAAAAATCGCGCTAGCGACAGAAGTCTGCCCAACGAAGTGGGGGGCATTCTTCTGGAGTGAGTCTTTAGTTATATTTGGACCGATTCCAGCACTCAGATTTAGGGCTAAAGTGACTTGAACACTTATAATTACTGTTATGAGCAGTACACTTTACCTATTAAGTTATAGCCCTACGCGGACAAAGGACTTGCACCTCTAACCTCTGGACATGAGCCAAATGTGTTACTATTACACCAATCCGCTTTAGACTAGATAGGATTCGAACCTACGATGGTAGCATTGAAAGAGCTATGTCGTAACCGCTTGACTACTAGTCCTTTTAATATCCCTCCCTCCGAAGGACTAATTTCGAAGAAATAGGGGAGACTTCGTCTACAGCAAGCTTAAGCTTGCGCCTTAAAAAAATGAGGCAGAATCCTCTTTACGGGAGAAGCCACAGGAGTTGCACCTGGATGTATTGGCCGCACCCAACCATAACCACTATCGGTTTAGCTTCATCTTGGTGTGGAAGCTCGAGCTGAGATATTTGCACCCTACTAAGGTATAATATTGCAGTCTCCCATCTCTGCCTTATTTACCACTAAGATTACTAAAATAGCTCTTTTTTTTTGTAGTTTACTAGCCTGCGTATTAACTTGCTATCGCATAAGCCAGCTAAGACTATTAAGTTTAATATAGAGCTTGCTGTAGTCCCCTAACGAAGTGTACTCTCCGAAGGAGGAAGATTCTTCCGCGACGAAAATACAGCAAGCTCTCCTTAGCCTGCTGATTATTTTTTTCTACAGAAAAAAATCGCGCTAGCGACAGAAGTCTACCCAAAGGGATATGGATCGCACGAAGTCTGGTTTATGGGCGCCCTACCTCTAGTAGTGACTCTTTCTAGACTTGTCAAATTAGAGTATTTAAAATATTCATCACTAATAAGTCTAAAGTGATATTACCACTTGACGACTAATCCTAGCTTGCTAAAGCAGTAAGCTTTGCCTGATTCGAAGAATAGTAGCTTCGCTAGGCAATAAGACGCAACTCTATAATGAGAGGAGTAGTACTGCGTACTAGCAAGCTCTATTCCCAGAAGAATGCCTCCCTAATTCCCTAATTCCCTCCGGGAATATGTGTACACTTCGTTAGGGAGAGACTTCTCCTAACGAAGTGTGAGGCACGCCACACCACTCCGTCGACCACGGAGTGGGGGGTCCGCCTGGGGGATACGCCTTATTTTTTTTTTATCCCTGGCGCCTTACTATTCGTCAGCCCAATGCAAGTATCGCACTTACTTCTATTGATTACAAAACAATTGCATTACTTTTATGCTAATCAGGCTCTAGCTACAATTTGCTAAAATTTAAAAAGCCAAACCACCCGATAGCAAAGTATATCCAGGTATGGTTGGCTAATTTCTGCTGAGCAGAAATAGGCATGCATTGTACATGCGATATATGTATAAATAGTTATTTATAAAATTAGTACTTTATTCTTAAAAATCTCCAGATTCGTACGGATAAAGCCTATATTAATCCTTCGTAATAATATTTTACGTATATTTAAGAAATATCTTAAGATAAGCTTCGTGCCTATATGCTTTCAGCACTTATCCTTAACCAACTTAGCTTTCCTGCCGTGCCTATGCTATATATTTATCTTAGTGAAAGAAACATCCCTATGTATAGCTAAAGCTATACAGATATATAGAATTTTTATCCTATATTTTAATATTTGGGCACATAGACAACAGGTAAACCATAGGTTAGTAACTATTATTTAACCCTTTTACAAATTAAATTCTTCTTGTTCCTTTCGTACAAAAGTTAGTTCTTATTATATTCTAATTCCCCCTAGAAGATAGAAACCATACTGTCTCACGACGTATTTAACCCAGCTCATGTAACTTTTTAATCGACGAACAGTCGCACCCTACATAGTTCCTGCATCCATGAGGATAAGTTAAGCCGACATCGAGGTGCCAAACCGCGCACTCATTTTGTACACTCTTGCGCAAATTAGCCTGTTCTATGTGTTATCATAAAAGCGTCCTATGAAGGTGGGAACGAAGTCCCCCCCTTATTTTTTTTATTGCTGTACAAGCAATACCTCCGGTATACGAAATACCGAAGGATAGCTATAGCACTTATATTTCCATTTTTTTCAAAACGGTTCAGACTATGTCTTCATTATTATTATATATATATATTTTAGTAGTAGTCCCTATCCCAGGCGGACCCACTTCGTCTAATTTCTGATCCCGTAAGGGATATGAAATACAGACGAAGTCTCGGGATTAGTAGCCTTCTGATGAGTAGTCCTTCGGACTCAGAAGGCTACTAATCCCAACGAAGTGGGGGGCATTCTTCTGGACTACTCATCAGAAGCCTCTTGCGCCTTTCTTTATTTTCCACCTATTCAACCTTTTACTGCAAAGGCTCCAATACGACGTTTTGATTTAGCTATTGAATAAGTTACATTTGATTTAGAATTACCTCTAAATAAAACTGAACTTAAACCTCTAAAAGAAGAATCTACATTTTTTAATCCTCCTTTTCATTTTAATGAATAGATAGATCTATCCGCTCTGTAACGTTTAGTTAATCTACCTTTAACTTCTAATCTTATACCTGCCATATTTTTATATCCAATAGAATTATAAATAGTATTATGGATATTTTCTTTATTAGCATCGCTGCTATGCATTATTCCATTATTTATATCTGAAGGGTATGTACCATCTAACAGTTTAGATAGAGAGGAGGTTGGCGCCAAGCTTCCAGCGATGCCTTCCGGCATAGCTGGGAATACTATATTAGATATTATTTTTAAATCTTTAAATTTACTTTGAAATAGATCCATTTTTTGATCACCTTTTATTATAGATCTTTCTTTAATCGTATTAATATTAGGTAAATATGCTCTATTTAAAATACTAAACATAGAATTTATATAATTTATTCTTCTTTTTCTTAATTTTAATGCTAATGCATTAGTAAAAAGATCTGTATGATATGCGACAGATTTTAAATTAATTATATTATATTCTATTTTTTTTCCTAGAATTTTATTTAATATATTACTTAATTTAGGTAAAAACACCAATCTGTTGAATTTATATTGATTAAGAGAATATAATAAGTCATATTTTCTTAAGTATTTTAGATATTTTCTCGCATATTGGTTAAGAATAACACCTCAAACTTTTTTTAAATAAAGATCTTTTAATTTTATAAATTTATTTAAATATTCTAGTTTATATTTTATAAATTTGGTTTTTCTTATTATATCACTAATAAATATATATTGATCTTTATATTCACCTAAGATTTTATAAATTTTTTCTATATTTTCTTTATATAATAAAAAATAACGTTTGGCTATTAATTTTTTACTTATTTTTTTATTTATTTTTAAATATTTTTTTTTTAATACATTTTTTTCTCTATTTAGAGTATACAGAGTAATTATTGCTTTATTATTAGTATGTTTAATTTCAGCATTACTTACGTGTATTCTTCTTAATAAATTACGTCTTCTTTTTAATAATATAAATTTAGATCCTGTATATTTATGATCTTTAAAATATAAATTAAAGTAACCTTTTATTATTTTGTTTATATTTAAATCATTAACTGGTATATTCTTTAATGTATTTTTATTATAAGAATAGATAGTATTCTTTCATTCTTTAGAAAATGAAGGTAAATATTTGGTTATTCCTATATCACCTATTTTTTTCTTTAAAAGTATTGTTTTAGATTGTTTTAAATTATTATTATAAATTTTCGAGCTAACTTTGCCTTGCCCACCTTTAGAAGAGGCGGCTTGAAAGTTAACGATTCCCGGCGTAGCCGGGAATACTACGTTACCGTCTTTATTCATTTTTCTAAATATTTATTCTTTCTTTTATTTTTTTTTATATATATATATATAATAATAATGTTGGGTGTAAAAAAGGATTATTGTTTAGCCTGCAAGTAAAAGCAACTAGCTTTATATATCGGCTAGCTGGCTCTTCCTCGCAAACTGTGCATATAACTCACCTTATAGTCGTTGAACGTCTTTATCTTATAATTTATGCTAAGATAAATTTCGCTTCAAATTTACATAGCGAGCTTTATAGACGGAGTCTCGTAAAGCAACGCGTAAGTAATTTTTGAAATTAACCCAATATATTATTAATTATTTTTACTTCTCAATATAGCACGGGTAGACGAAGTCTCAGCGATATCCCTACGGGATCAGGATTTTTTCTCCGAAAAAATATGCTGGCTGATTCCTGATTCTCTAATTCCCTACCCCCGTAGGGGGTCAGGGAATAGGGAATAGGGGGCTAGCTTCGCTAGAACGAAGTCCGCTCTTCATAGCAAGCTCGTATTTTTTTTTTAAAAAAAGCTGAGTCCGTAGGACTATGACCCATACCACAGTGAAATAAAATATTAAAGGACAAACATCCCTAGCGTAGCTTTTCCAATAATCCAAGATCTTTCCTTGTTGCATCTTGTGATCCTATGCCCTGCTTACGCAACTGTAAGATTTGTTGATAATCAAACAGTAAGGCAAGATTTAGCCGTTGAGCTTTTTAGATAATTAAAACATAACTATTAGAGCATAGCTAGATAGCCAGTCTTAATAGTTAAAAAATATTAGTGCGAGCTTGCTATGAAATACATAGTAGTCCATATCCCCCCCTTCGGCGGGATTAGGACTCAGCAGCTACTACTTAATATTTTTATTATCTCTAATTTCTATATAGTGAAAATCCTACCTTTTTTTAAATATATATACAACGAATGTACATATAAATAATTTTATATGATTAAAAATAGTTCTACTACCTTAAATCGCAAACAAAATAATTATAAATTATTAGACACTCCTGTTTACTCTTTACAGGGTCTGTGCCCCACATAAACTGTCCCCTAGCGATAGTTCCTTAACCAAGGGTACTTATCTATTTCTGCAGGCATAAATCCAAATTTAAGTATAATCTATCATTATGCGCTTACAGCAGAAAGGAAAATAAGCTGAATTAGGTTGATTTACTACGAGCTTAAGCTCGTCCTAAACCAATTCATTCATATGAAAAAAAAATAAAGGATTCTCATTGTCATAGAGCCAGCTTGCTAAGCAAGCCGGCCGTCAATTACCTTATAAACTGAAAATTGTTTATCATACTCTATAATTAGTGACAGTAAAGCTGCATAGGGTCTTCTCGTCTAACTAGAGGTAAACTGTATCTGCACAGCTATTCCAATTTCACTGAGTCAATCATAGAGACAGCTGTTGTATCGTTACATCATTCATGCAAGACCGCATTTAACGGCCAAGGCATTTCGCTACCTTAGGACCCTCACGTTAAGGCCGCCTTTAACCGGGGTTTCCGTCTACATCAAATATTAGTATATTTAATTATATCTGTTAACCAGCCGGCACCGGGCAGACATCACACTCTATACTTAGATTTTTAATCTTTCAGCAAAGTGCTGTGTTTTAATTAAACAGTCGTACAACACTATTTCATGCTTCTTCCTCTTTACCTGATATTAATCAAGAATAATGAGCTCTCCTTATCCCGAAGTTACGGTAGTCAATTTGCCGAGTTCCTTTATGATTGTTAGCTCATTTACGCCTTCGTATTCTCTACTAGCTTACTTGTTTCAGATTCTAGGTACGGTTACTTTCCATTTACAGCTATAGCTAGTTCTAGCCATAGCTTAAACTTATTACTATTTTTCCAGTACATTTTGCACTTAAAATGTCGTCCTTAGTATGAAAGATTGTCTCATCGTTTTAATCTTTTGATTCCATAAACTTAGAGGCCGTTACTTAATTACATCCATAAGCTTTAGGCGGAAAATTTTCTTTTAGTTACTCATGTCACCATTATCACTTGAGTTAAATTATTATAATTTCATTTAAAAAATAAAAATCTTAATTTAGCTCAACGTTCTGCTACCCCATTTAATTATAATTGTATAGTCCGAGCTTGCTGAGACTATTAATTATAAAATAATATGGACAAGGTTTCGGTATATTGTTTAGATCCGATAAATTTTCGATGCTTTTAAAACTTAACAAGCGCTCTGTTACGAGGTCATAAAATTATGGCTGCTTCTAAGCCTATCTCCTTGTCGACTTTAATAAAAACCTTCTTAATTTCACTCAACTAATAATTTAGGAACCTTAACTCTTGTTCTGGGCTGTTTCCCTTTTGACATACAACCTTATCATTCTATGTCTGATGATTTAAGATATATCTTTGCCATTCCGAGTCTACATACTCACTGATAAAATCTTCATGATCCCCCAATTTGTACAAAATAAAACATGGGCTTAACTTGTTAACAAGTTAAGCCTTATGTCTTGTCTGAGATTAAATTCTGTACCTGCTAAGATATTATACTTAAATTGCCTACTGTTATAGGTTTCGCAGAAAACCAGCTATCCTGGTCAGTATTGTCTTTCACTACACCTACCATAATTCTTCGGATATTTATGCTACAATATTCCGTTCGGACTTTTATAATCCTGATTATGGTAAAATCACCAGGCTTCGGGTCTAACTTTAGACACTTACCGTTATTTTAACGCTCGGTTTAACTACGTAGAATCTCGCATCTAATGTTAACTTGGTGACCCATTATGCAAAAGGTACGTTCTAACTTTTTTATTTTTCCGAACTGCTTATAAAATCACTGTTTTTGTTTTGGTTCCCTCACGGTACTTTCCACTATCGCTTACATATTATATTTAGCCTTTGAGGAAGGTTCCCCATTAAATTTAAACAGTTTATCCACCATTTGACTTTCTAGGCTACTCTATTTTAGCTCACGCTAATCATAGAATCTCTTTTGATTTCTTTTCCTGAAGTTAATAAGATATTTCAATTCACTCCGTTTATTATTAGATTTCTCTTAGAGTTAATATAATTATAGGCTTGTAGGTAAAGAATTGCTCATATTACTGGTTGCCTATTAAAAGCGAGCTTGCTATGAAATACGGCCAGCATATATATACAATCAGCTAGCAAGCCTATTTATATAAATAAATCTCTTTAATATGTAGCTTAAATTCTACAATAATTTCTTTCTATACTTATATAATTTAGGAGCAGCTAGCGAAACGCTGGCGCACCTAAATTACATTTATACTTTATATATCCAAAGCGAGCGGTAAAAAAAAAATAGCTTTTTTTTCTACCAGCAGCTTCATATCCCTAACGAAGTGTACTGATTTCTGATCCCGTAGGGATATGCAGTATTTTAGTAATTTTTTTCTGTATGCTTCGCACAGAAGCACAGAAAAAATACTGCTGATTCGTGAAACGAATATCCCTATTTTTTTAGAGTTTAGACT